ATATTTGAGGTAAACGTAAACCTTGTAAATCACCAGAAGTTCTTCTACGTAATTTATCAGTTAAAGAAGATTGATCAAACTCTGTAATAATAATATCAAAGTATTCTTTTACTAAATTTTGCCCTTGAACATCTTCATTAAAAATACTTAATGCAATTTTACGCATTTCTTTTAATGCAACTACTGCAGCAGCACTAGAACAAGCATTATCAATTAAATCTCTCAAACCTCTAATATTAACAGATAAAATATTTGGATCTCCTGCAATAATTGCATAAGTTAAGTATCTTAAAAACCAGTCTAAATCACGCAAAGATTTTTTCATACGACTAGTTCCATAACGTACTATATTAATAGGCTTAAATCCAGCTGGCAATGAATCACTTGTACTAAAAGGTGACGAAACTATTCCTGCTAAATTATTTTGAATATCACCTGATAAATTTTGTAAACTTGACTCATTATCTAACTTGCTTATCGATAAAAATGATGCTTGTGGTCTTTCTAAGTAAGAAATAGGTGACCCTCCTACAAATATTTTATCAGCAGCTTTAGAAACTAATATATTAGCATTCTTAGTTAATATATCAGCTATTTCTAAACGTTTATTACCTGAATTTAAAAATGCAACAAGCTGATCAAGTTCACCTGGCTCTAAAAAACGATCTTGTTGTTCTGCTTGTGATATAGCAGATATTGAAACTGTGCGAAAAAGCTGCGGACATACTAAAGGACTTCCACTCACTGCTTTAACACTCATAAAATATTGATCTCCTAAATACTATATTTTTATCTGTATTATCTTAAGTTTAATGTAAACACTTTAGTGTAAAGACACGGCCACTTAAGAAATAGATTTTACAAACACATGACTTATGTATAAAATTTGAGCTTACTACATTGTAGCAGTATCTATATTTACTATATAAATTTATACTTATAATATATTTAAAATATATATCTACCTTGAATAAATATAAACTTTGTAATACTTATTATGAACTAACTATATACGATAGTTTATATATTGTTTCTCTATTAAATTAAAATATACTGAGAGTCAAGAAATTAAAATTCTTTTAATTTAAATAAATAAGATGAATAAAAAAATAAATCCTAACACAGAAATGTCTATTTTTGAACATTTAGAAGAACTTAGAGAACGTATATTTATTGCTTCTATTATTTTTTGTGTAATAACAATAGCATGCTTCACATATATGAAAAATATAGCATATATACTACAAAAACCAGCAATAGGAATAAAATTTTTACAACTAGCACCAGGAGAATATCTTTTCACCTCTATTAAGGTGTCATTATATACAGGTTTTTTATTAAGTAGTCCTTTCGTTATTTATCAAATCACATTATTTATTTTACCTGGGCTTACGAAGAAAGAAAGTACATTTATAATACCAATACTATTGACATCCATCATTTTATTTTTTAGTGGCATTATATTTGCTTATGTAATTTTAGCTCCTGCAGCATTGCAGTTTTTAATTAACTATGGAAATGAAATTGTAGAACCAATATGGTCATTTGAACAATACTTTAACTTTATACTACTTCTTTTGTTTAGTACAGGTATTGCATTTCAAATCCCTATTATTCAAATAGTTTTGGGGATACTGAAAATTTTTTCCTCTACAGAAATGTATGCGTATTGGAAATATATTATTTTAGGTGCAACAATAATTTCAGCTATTATTACACCATCTACAGATCCAGTAACACAAATTATTATGTCTTTAGCTATTGTAATTTTATATGGCAGCGGAATTATTATACTGAAAATTTTAAATAGATAAATCTAATATATATTAAAATACTAAGATAAGCGTATTAAACAATACGATAATAATTAAAACCTATAATAACAAGGATTTATGAAAAAATCATAAATATAGAATGTTATTATAAATAGATAAGAGATATAATTATTAAAAATTCAATTTTATTTAATATGACTCATAATTACAATAAATACTTTCATATGAATATTAAACTTGCATTATTAATTTTAGTTAGCACTATAAACTTAATTATAATTCAACCTATCAAAACCACAGCATTTCCTATATATGCACAGCAAGGATATGATAATCCTCGAGAAGCAACTGGCAGAATAGTTTGTGCCAACTGTCATCTAGCACAAAAAACCGTTGAGATTGAAGCACCTAAAACAGTATTACCGAATAGTGTTTTTGAAGCCGTTGTGAAAATACCATATGACAAAAACATTAAACAAATTTTAGGTAATGGACTGAAAGGACCTATAAATACTGGTGCGGTAATTATTTTACCAGAAGGCTTTAAATTAGCTCCAAAAAATTTATTATCAGAAGATTTAAAAGAAAAAACTAAAAATATTTATATACAACCATATAGCACAAAACAAGACAATATTTTATTAGTTGGTCCTTTACCTGGAGATAAAAACCAAGAAATTGTTTTTCCTATCTTATCTCCAGATCCCAGCAAGGATAAAAATATACATTTTTTAAAATATCCAATTTATATAGGTGCTAATAGAGGAAGAGGACAAGTATACCCAACTGGAGATAAATCCAATAACAATATAATAATATCTTCACAGAATGGGAAAGTTACAGATATTACATCAATAGAAAAAGGAGGATATATAGTTAAGATTGAAAAGAAAAATGGAGAAACTTATATAGAAAATATACCACCTGGCTTAGATTTAATAATTTCTAAAGGAAATGAAGTATTTGCTAACCAAAGTTTAACTACTGATCCAAATGTAGGAGGATTTGGACAAACTGAAACAGAAATAGTCCTACAAAACCCTTCCAGAATAAAAGGCATGATAGTTTTTTTCTTTACTGTAACAATATCTCAAATATTTTTTGTATTAAAGAAAAAACAATGGGAAAAAGTACAAGCAGCAGAAATTAATTTCTAAAGTCTAAAGTATTAATAAATATTTAATAATCAATAAGTAAGTCTAGATAAACTTACTTATTAAGTAATTCCTAAATAATATAATTAATGAACATATACAAACTAGACTATACTTTTAACAGCTTCGATAATTTGTTGAGGATGAATAACTGTCGCTTTTTCCAACTTACCGTTATAAGGCGTTGGTATATCTTGAGAAGATAATCTTATTACAGGAGCATCTAAAGAATCAAAATAATTATCATTAATTTGTGCTATTATTTCAGCAGCAATCCCACCCGTTTTCATACATTCTTCTACTATAATCAATTTATGTGTTTTCATCAAAGATTGTCCAATAGAATTTATATCTAACGGTTTTAATGAAATTAAATCTATTACTTCTGGATTATAACCATAATTGACAAGTTCTGCAACAGCTTGCATTACATGATGACGCATTCGAGAATAAGTTAGAATAGTAACATCTAATCCAGATCTAACCAATTCAGCTTTATCTAAAGGAAGGAAATACTCGTGATTTGGTAGCTGATCTTTTAAATTATAAAGTAAAACATGTTCAAAAAAAATTACTGGATTGTTATCTCTAATAGCAGATTTTAGTAGACCTTTAGCATTATAGGGAGTTGAGCAAGCTACAATTTTCAATCCTGGTATAGCTTGAAAATAAGCCTCTAATCTTTGCGAATGCTCTGCACCCAATTGTCTGCCAACACCACCTGGTCCACGTATCACTATAGGAATTTGAAAATTACCTCCTGAAGTATAACGTAACATACCAGCATTATTAGAAATTTGATTAAAAGCTAACAACAAAAAGCTCATATTCATACCTTCTACTATAGGTCTTAAACCTGTAATTGCTGCTCCAATAGCCATACCCATAAAACTGTTTTCAGCAATAGGAGTATCTAAAACCCGTAAATCACCATATTTAGAATGCAAGTCTTTAGTAACCTTATAAGAACCACCATAATGACCTACATCTTCTCCTAAAACAAATACAGAAGAATCATTTTGCATCTCTTCATTAGTAGCCTCTCTTAAAGCATCAAACATAAAAACTGAACTCATAAAATGACTATCCTCAACTAAAATATAAAAAAATAATATACTAATATAATTAATCTGCAAACAAATATTTTTTTAGATCTTTAATTTTCGGCTCAGGGCTAGATATAGCAAATTCAACAGCTTGATCCACTTCTATTTTCACTTCCGAATTTATATCATTAACTTGCTGCTCTGAAAACAAAGAATTATCTAATATATAGTCTTTTAAACGCTTAATAGGATCACGTGCTAACCATGTTTCTTTTTCAGTTACTGATCTTAACTCATCTGGATCAGCTAAAGAATGTCCACGAAAACGATAAGTTAAAGCCTCTATTAAGGTAGGTCCATGGCCACATTTTGCTCTATTAATAGCTGCTAGAGCAACTTCTCGAATAGCTAAAACATCCATACCATCAACTTCTATACTAGGAAGGCCAAAAGCTTCTGCTTTTTTATGTATTTCAGGAAATGAAGTAGATCTATGGTGAGCCATACCTATTGCCCATTGATTGTTTTCAACCACGAAAATAATAGGAAGCTTCCATAGAACAGCCATATTTAAACATTCAAAAAATTGTCCATTATTGCTCGTCCCATCACCAAAAAAACAAGCTGTTACACGCATTGGCTGTTGATCATTTAAAACTTGTTTTCTATAGATACTTTGGAATGCAGCACCTATAGCAACAGGAATACCTTCACCAATAAATGCAAAACCACCTAAAAAATTATGAGGAGCGGAAAAAATGTGCATTGAACCACCACGTCCACGACTACAACCAGTCTCCTTACCAAATAACTCTGCCATCACTAATTTAGCTGGAACCCCTTTACTTAATGCATGAACATGATCACGGTATGTACTACAAACATAATCCTCTTCTTGCAAAGCTTTTATAACACCCGTAGAAACAGCTTCTTGTCCATTATATAAATGGACAAAACCAAACATTTTACCTCTATAATACATTTGAGCGCACATATCCTCAAAATGACGACCTAGTAACATATCTTTATAAAGTGATAATAGAACCTGAGAATTTATTTCATATTCACTAAATACGCTTGATGGTAAAGTAATTTTATTCTTCATTTGCTTAAATATTATAATTAGTTCAAATATCAAAAATCATATACATAAATACAATAAATATATAAATAATAATACATTAGGAATTTTTATATATCAATCAACAAATAAGTTTAAATAATTACTTATTGTCCATAATATAGTTATAATAAGTTGTTTAAGTTTAAATTTTACCAAAATTGTATAATAAAAATGGACATAATTACAGTGCCCAAAATCTTGCCAAATATCCATAAAGATTTAGTGATTTTAGAGACCAACTTAAAGAAAATGGTCAGTGCTAAACACCCAATATTGTATGCAGCAGCTGAACATCTTTTCAGTGCTGGAGGAAAAAGGATAAGACCAACTATTATATTACTAATAGCATTATCAACAACAAAAAGAGTCAATATACTACCAGAGCATAAACGTCTAGCAGAAATAACGGAGATAATACATACAGCAAGTTTAGTACATGATGATGTAATCGATGAATGCGAAACAAGAAGAGGAGTTAATACTGTTCATAGTACATTTAGTACTAAAGTAGCTGTATTAGCAGGCGACTTTTTATTTGCTCAATCTTCTTGGTATTTAGCTAATCTAAACAATCTAGCAGTGGTTAAAACTATTTCTAAAGTAATTACTGATTTTGCAGAAGGTGAAGTAAGACAAAGTCTAACATGTTTTGATGAAACAATATCTATGGATAACTATATAGAAAAATCTTTTTATAAAACTGCATCACTAATAGCATCTAGTTGTCAAGCAGCAGCTATATTGAGTGAAACAGATGCAAGTATACAAAATCAATTTTACATCTACGGAAAACACTTAGGCTTAGCTTTTCAAATTGTAGATGATATCTTAGATATAATTGGTTCTGAAGCTTCTCTTGGCAAGCCGGCAGGATCAGATTTAAAAAATGGAAATCTAACAGCTCCACTTATTTTTGCTTTGCAAGAAAATTCAGCACTTTATAATTTGATTGAAAGAGAATTCGAGCAAAATCATGATATTTGTAAAGCTATAGAAATAATTAAAAGAAGTAATGGTATTCAAAAATCATACGACCTAGCTCAAGAGCATATACAAGCATCAATACAAGCTATTAACAAAATTGATAATAAGCTAGCTCAAGAGAGCTTATCTTATATTAACAATTATATTATGAAAAGATTAAATTAATAAATGAAATTTTAATTAAATACTATTATATAAAATAATATATAAATATTATATCATTTGGATACAAAATCATGACAAAAATAAGAAATTCAACAAAGTAAAAACTAATAATTATGATATTTTGTATTCAAAAATATATACAATATATAAAAATAATTTACTCTGCTTTTAACAATTACATTTACTTAAAAATATTGATTCTTAATTTAACTCACAATACTCTATAACAGTATTAAATACACTATTATCTAAAATAGCTAACTGAGATAACATTTTACGATTTAATGCTATCCTTTTTCTTTTGAGTTTTTGTATAAATTCACTATATGTAATACCATAAGGTCGAACAGCAGCATTAATTCGAACTATCCAAAGACTTCTATAATTACGCTTACGCTGTTTTCTGCCGATATAAGAATATTTGAGGGCTTTTAATACCTGCTGTTTAGCTGTACGAAACAAAATTGAATGAGAACCTCGAAAACCTTTTGCTAGTTTTAAAATTTTTTTTCGTCTTTTACGAGCAACATTGCCTCTTTTAACTCTAGTCATAAATATAGTATTAATGTATATAAGGTATTTTAAATTTTAAATTTGCTATATCACACTGCTTCAGACCAATAACTTTTCTTAACTTTTGTTTTCTTCTAGATGATTTCTTTTGCAAAAGATGGCTGTGACCAGCTATATGTCGCAAAACTTTGTTTTTAGACTTAATTTTAAACCTTTTAATAATGGATTTAGAATTTTTTAGTTTATACATAAATTATACCGTCGAATTAATTAATCAAACAACAAGAAATTAATAGATTACGTCAAAGAACAAAATTTATCCATATATAATATACCTATAAAGACCAATTAGATCTTAGATAAGATATCTAAGATTATAAATCATATATTTGAGTATAATTCAACAAAAAAAATCATAAATCTTACATTTTAAATAATTTTTTTTCGCAAACTAGTGATTGCGCTTAATAATAACATTCCCATAATCTTAATAAAATTAGAATTTAATTCTTGAAAAACTTTCATATTCAGATTAAAAGCTATATTAGCTTCAGCAATAATTTGTTCAATTTGCATTTGATCAATAGGTGCATTATCTAATGCTTGACGATATATTAGTTTAAATCTTTTGTCATCCTTGATATTATGAAAGTTATAAAACGCTGTTCCATCATTACTGGATAAATTCATAGCCGTTTGAGCAATCTTTTTCAAAATCTGTCCTCCAGATAAATCACCCATATATCTAGTATAAGCATGAGCTATCAATAATTCTGGTTGATTAATACTGATATCACGAATTCTGTTAACATACATTTTTGTTGCTAAAGAAGGACAAACTTGCTCGTGCCAATTAGAGCCATAATAATATTCAAGATCTTGTTTTAAACTAAGAGTACGATTTAATTCTGGGAAATATATAGATTGAACAACAAAATGATTTTTATTTTTCTCAATTTCTTCTTCAAGAGCAGTATATACAAAAAACAGATTAGCTACTAATCTACGATAAGATTTTTTATCAACTACACCGCCTAAAAATGATTTAACAAAACTGACATTTTCAGCCATACTATGAGCTTTTGTTGTTCCCTCACGCAATTGTTGGGCTAAATTAGTAGACATAAGTATCATTCCTAATAAATCTATAACTAAAAAATACAAACAATAATATAATTCTATCGAAAATTATTTTATACTAATAACTTAATAATATAAAATAAAACTTTATTGTATATATTTATATTAAATATTTTAAAGAGAAAGCTGATACATTAATCTATATAGACTGAAAATAATCCTTCGATTTTTGAGGATTACTAATTATAGTAGCTTGTCCTGGTTGCCAATCTGCTGGACAGACTTCATCCGGATGAGACTGTACATATTGAATCGCTTTTAGAATTCTCAACGTTTCATGAACACTACGACCAAAATCAAGATTATTAACTAAGGAATATTGTATAATACCTTGTTTATCAATAATAAATAAACCTCTTAATGCTGTTCCATCTTCTGTCAAAACATTATATGAAGCACTAATATTTTTAGTTAAATCAGACACCAATGGGTAATTTAAATTTCCTAACCCTCCAACATCTCTTTCCATTTGTAGCCATGCTAAATGGGAATATTCACTATCAACAGATATACCCAAAATTTCTGCATTCAAACCTTTAATATCTTTATATGCATCACTGAAAGAAGTAATCTCAGTTGGGCATACAAATGTGAAATCTAAAGGATAAAACAATAATATAACATATTTACCCAAATAATCAGATAATGTTATTGTCTTAAATTCTTGATCATATACAGCAATAGCAGAAAAATTGGGTGCTTGTTTACCAACTCTAACATCATTATTATTTATTACCATGTTGACATTGCATTTTTTACTATAACATTTAGGATTTTTTATATTATTTATTTTATAAAATAAAAGTAATAAAACAACATAATATCATAAATTAATACAAGTATTACATATAATATCAAACTATTACAATAGCGGAGAATGGATTTGAACCATTGACCTTCGGGTTATGAGCCCGACGAGCTACCAGACTGCTCTACCCCGCGACTAAGATATTATCTTAGTATATTTACTAAGATAAAAGCAATAAATATACTATTTTCTCTAGAGATAATAGAATAATACTAACTATTAGGCCATATTTGGCTCGAAATAAAAAAGGCATAACTTCATAAAGTCCTACAAGACGATCTTGTGTTAAAATTTCTGGACTTTTAATCCATAACTGACCATCATACCAACCTGATTCTTCATAAAAAATAGTTGCATTAATTAACCTTTTTACAACATAAGACCATGCTAGGTATAAGCGCATAAAAATTAATAAAACAATAAAAGTCGCTATAGATATATTCAAGATTATTATTTGCCATATATTATAATTTGCAATTATATATAATGTCAAAAATGTAGATACCAGAAAGATAAGTACAAAAACAGTAAATACTTTAGTCAAATACTTATTTAAAGGCAAAGTACATAAAGAGAAAAACCAAGAGGCTTTTAAAGCAAAATATTCATTTAAAGGTTGTTGATCAAAAGGAACAGGACACGTTTTTTTAGAAATAGACATAATTTGTTCTATATATTATGTTTTTATATTAATAGATAGTAGAAGAAAGCACATACAATATAGTGCATAATAAAAATAAACATATATTAATAATAATAATAATTTGCAAACTCTTTTGTGTGCTGCGAGTAACGTTTAAACCACTTGATTTGCTTGGAAAACCACCTAAACTTGTGAATTTAGGATTATTAATTAAAATTAATATAATTGTAAGAAATCCAATTAGATACCATAAACCTTTCATATAATTCCATTAAAAAAATAAAAGCTATATAAATCAGAAGAATATGATCAACATATTCTTACCATATTTATATATTAAGTAATTAAATTAAATATACCAATAATAACTTCATGCTTAGTAGAAATTAGTTATTCACCTTGAACTTTAAGCAGTATGAATCCTAGTACAAGGCCTAATAATATTAGTATAAAACTTACAGTACTGGCAACTAAAATTTCTCCCTCCATTGTATTACTCCATATACATTTATTTAATAATCACGATATAGAAATTAAAAACCATTGCGTCCCCATACAACTAATGCAACTGAAAAACTGAATACAGCTAATAGAGATCCCCAACCTAAACTAATTATATCCAACATTTTATTGCAACTCCTATTAATATGCATAATAACCATTTTAAAGATAATTGTATCAAATACTATACGATAAAATTATTTATATTGAATAATAATATAAAACATAAAAATCACAAAATGTAAATTTTTGACAATTATCAGTAAACTATATGAGACTTAAGGTTAGTATAAAAATAATAATATATTATATTTTATATTAAAAAGTATATAAAATTAAATCAATTATCTTAATTATGGACACTACTAAAAACTCATCTAAGCTTACTGCAAAAGAGACTTTACTCACTCCACGATTTTATACAACAGACTTTGATGAAATGTCTAAATTAGATATTTCACGAAATATAGATGAGTTTGAAGCTTTATTGCAAGAATTTAGAGCCGATTATAATAGACAACATTTTATTCGAGATGAAGAGTTTGAACAATCTTGGAGTCACTTAAGTAGTGTTACTAAAGCATTATTTATTGAATTTTTGGAAAGATCATGTACGGCAGAATTTTCAGGTTTTTTATTATATAAAGAACTATCAAGAAGATTACAAAAGACTAATCCTGTACTTGCAGAATGTTTTTTACTTATGTCAAGAGATGAAGCAAGGCATGCTGGTTTTTTAAACAAAGCGATGAATGATTTTAATTTATCATTAGATTTAGGCTTCTTAACTAAGAGTAGAAAATATACTTTTTTTTCTCCTAAATTCATTTTTTATGCAACATACCTATCAGAAAAGATTGGATATTGGAGATATATAACTATATATAGACACTTAGAGCAATATCCTGAGCATAGAATATATCCAATTTTTAAATTCTTTGAAAATTGGTGTCAAGATGAGAACCGTCATGGTGATTTCTTTGCAGCATTACTAAAATCACAACCACAATTATTAAATAATTTAGAAGCAAAATTATGGTGTCGATTTTTTTTATTAAGTGTATTCGCGACTATGTATTTAAATGATTTTCAAAGATCAGATTTTTATAAATCTATTGGACTAGACGCAAGACAATATGATATGCAAGTCATCAGGAAAACAAATGAAAGCGCATCAAGAATTTTTCCAGTTGCTTTAAATGTGGACGAGCCTGAATTTTTTCAGTATTTAGATCAATGTGCTTCAGAAAATAAAAAACTAATAGAAATAAATAAAGAATATAACAATTGGTTTATTAACAAAATTATTAAAGTACCTATCTATATTAAATTGAGCTACTATTTAATAAGATTATATTTATTACCAACTATTGCTTCATCATATGTAACATCAACTATCAGATAGTCGTAAAACTTTATAAATAAAAAAATAAAGCTTTATTTTCTATTTAACTTAGAAAATAAAAAATAGCTTATAATACTATTTTATATATATACTACATATAATTCAAATCTTCATTATGACTAATACAATAGATTTAAAAATGCCATCACCGACTTTTGGTGGTAGCACAGGTGGATGGCTTAGATCAGCAGAAACAGAAGAAAAATATGCTATTACTTGGTCTAGCAAAAAAGAACAAGTTTTTGAGATGCCCACAGGTGGAGCTGCAATAATGAATCAAGGTAGTAATCTTTTATATTTAGCAAGAAAAGAGCAGTGTCTTGCCTTAAGCACACAACTAAAAACAGAATTTAAAATTACAGATTTTAAAATTTACAGAATTTTCCCTAATAGTGAAGTTCAATATTTACATCCAAAAGATGGTGTATTTCCAGAAAAAGTTAATTCTGGTAGAATTGGTATAGGAAATATAGATCATTCAATAGGAAAAAATGATAATCCAGTCAATAGAAAATTTACAGGGAAAGCTACATATGAATAATATATTAATAATATATTTGTAAAAACCTGATCTAAAGTAGATATATTATATCAGCGATAAGTAAGATAAAAGTATAAAATTGTATTTCATATCTTACTTATGATATAATTCATATCCAGATGTTTAAAAATGTAGGAGAGGTGGTAGAGTTGGTTTATTGCGTCTGATTTGAAATCAGATGAACCGTCAGGTTCCGTGGGTTCGAATCCCACCCTCTCCGTATATGTAATATACTAATTTAGTCTTAAATCTTATTTACTTTACACTTTCGCCCATCTTACTTTTTATCAAATCTACAACCTGCTTAATATTTTCTATGCCTTCAGCATCTTCATCAGGTATGTCTATACCAAATTCTTCTTCAAAAGCCATTACCAGCTCTACTGTATCTAAAGAATCTGCTCCTAAATCCGTAAAAGTGGCCTTCTCTGTAACTTTTTCAATATCTATACTTAACTGCTCAACAATAACGCTCTGCGCTCTTTCAAAAACAGATGACATAACAACTCCTTAAGTAATAAATAACATATATTTACATTAAAATAACCTGTATCTACAATTATTAAAAATATAATAATACATTCAATAACACAATTCTATGTAATGTTAATCAGGGTAAATTTTCAATCTTCTATTAGGTTCTTCACCAAAACTACGTGACCTTAGATTGTAAAAATTGATTAATTGATGTTGTAATTGACGTAACTTGACATTTCTAGGCAGTAGTTCAACTGATTGTTTCTTTCCATTCACAATTTTTTCTATAGCTATTCTGGTTTCTATCAAAGTCTGTAACTCTACTGCTTTCTTATTCTTACATATAATATCCCAATTATAATTGGATACCTTATTGATATTTAAGATTTTTGTTAAAGCACGCTTAATATTCGCTGAAGTACTACTACATATTGTATATATTGTTATATGTCTTGCTTTAGCTATTTGCTTTAGCTTTGTATTATATTTGAAATTTGATCTTAAAGCTAGAATTATATCAGCTTGTGTAATATCCCTAGTAATAATAACAGGTAGATATAAAGAATTTACTATCATTTGTACTTGAGCAATGTTAATACAATATACATAAACACGTATACTAAAAAGATCTTGAATAATATTTTGATAGAAGCTTGGTACAGAAGATATTTTTGGCCATTGTGTAGCATTCTGTTTATTAGAAAAATTTGTAGATACCTGTGAATTTACCGGATTTATACTTACACTATTCGATTTTAAATTCTTGACGCTAATTTTGGGATAATAAGAACTAGTATTAGAAACAAAATTGATTGGTATGTATTGTTCACATTGAATAGTAACAGAACCATTAGATAACAATTTACGTCGCTGAACCCATAAATTTATACCTTGCAATAATTGATCAACAGCCTGACTAACTGATTCATGTATAATCCAACTATGACGATCGTGAATTTCTATAGCTACTTGAAATGCAGGAGAGGCTTTTCTTTCTAAAATACTTTTTTGCGAACCTCTTCTTTTAGCTTCATCATCTCCAAGAGTCACATGCTGTATACCTCCAATTAAATCAGACAAAATTGGATTTTTTATTAAACTATCCAAATAATTACCATGTGCTGTACCAACTAATTGAACACCTCTCTCAGCTATCGTACGAGCAGCTAAAGCTTCTAATTCTGTTCCTATTTCATCAATTATAATAACTTCTGGCATATGATTTTCTACAGCCTCAATCATTACTTGATGTTGTAACTCAGGTCTTGATACTTGCATTCTCCTTGCTCTACCAATAGCAGGATGCGGTATATCGCCATCACCAGCTATTTCATTTGATGTATCGATTATAACAACTCTTTTTTCCATTTCATCTGCTAATACCCTTGCAATTTCTCTAATTGCTGTAGTTTTACCAACACCAGGTTTACCTAATAATAGTATAGAAGGATTTTTATCTAGTAAATCTCTAATAATACTTATGGTACCTAAGATAGCTCTACCTACTCGGCATGTTAAGCCAATAATACTTCCTTGCCGATTTTTTATAGAGCTAATTCTATGCAATGTCCTTTCAATACCAGAACGATTATCACCACTAAAATTCCCTAGACGCTTAATAGAATAATCTAAATCTTGCCAAGTTATAATTCTACTAGATAAATATTGGGGTCCATTAGGAAAACGTACTTCTGGTTTCCTGCCTAAATCCATAACGACTTCAATCAACAACTTTCTTTCTGAATGAATTGCCAAGGGATACCTAATAAAATCAGGCAAAATTTCTAATAGTTGGTCTAAATCATCTGATATTAACATTATTGACTTATTAATTAATTAAAATAAAAACTTATATTTTTCAACATAATAATTAACTTTATTCTGATAAACCTTCTAAGAGAAGATAAAATTTATATTAAATACATGCTTGATTGTTAATTATTAAATATCACACAGATTCCTTGGTAAAGCAATATATTTAATAATATACAAAAATATTGAAAAATCAACTAAAATATAAAGCATAAAGTTAATATATTAAAAAATAATATAGGAGAACATATCATAAATATGAACTTTCAAGTAAAAGATTTAAGGAGAATATTATATTCAATTAAAACAAATAAAATTTGTCGTCTTAATATAGTAAGTCAACAATTTGAATTATTTATTAATAAGGATAACACCATTTTAAATACAAATTCCATAATACAAAAACCTAAATATTCTGAGATTCCTATCGAAAATACAATAAAAATTAAGGAAAATGAAAATCAAGGGAATTATAATAATTCCCACAATATACAAATACATACTAATGAAGCTAAAAGCTACTCTACTATAGTTTCGCCTATGGTTGGTACTTTTTATAGATCTCCAGCACCAAACGAACCTCCATTTATAGAGAAAAGCGATATAGTTAATAAAAAACAAACAGTATGTATAATAGAAGCTATGAAATTAATGAATGAAATAGAAGCTGAAGTGAATGGCAAAATTGTTGAAATATTAGTCAAAGATGGAGAAATTGTTGACTGTGGTCAAGCTCTTATGAAAGTACAAACAATCTGATTATTATAAAATATAATCAATAAAATTAATAAATCTTAGATTTTAACTATTGTTAACAGATCTTAGTGAAAGGATAGGTTGTATTTATAATATAAATTAGTAATAAAAACTCAATTGTGAAAACTATATAGTTTCGTATTAACTAAAAATATATAAATGTAAAAATATTAACATAATGAGTGTTTTATTAAATTGTCTCATTGTATTTTATTAGAATAAACAGGAGAATCTCAATGGCAATTAGCTCACAAGAGCAAGAGACAAAAAAAGTTCAAGTTACTGTAGACAAAGATCCTGTTGCTACATCATTTGAAAAATGGGCAAAACCTGGTCATTTTTCGAGACAACTGGCTAAAGGTCCTAAAACAACCACTTGGATCTGGAATTTACATGCAGATGCTCACGACTTTGACAGTCATACAAGTTCTCTAGAAGAAATTTCACGCAAAATCTTTAGTGCACATTTTGGTCAATTAGCAATTATATTCTTATGGCTTAGTGGAATGTACTTCCATGGTGCAAAATTTTCAAATTATGTAGCATGGCTTAGCAATCCTACTGCAATTAAACCTAGCGCTCAAATTGTATGGCCTATTGTGGGTCAAGAGATTTTAAATGGTGATGTTGGAGGAGGATTTCAAGGGGTTCAAATTACATCTGGTTTTTTCCAACTATGGCGTGCATCTGGGATAACAACAGAATTCGAACTTTATGCAACAGCAATAGCTGGACTATTTATGGCTTGCTTAATGATTTTTGCTGGTTGGTTTCATTACCATAAAGCTGCACCAAAATTAGAGTGGTTTCAAAACGTTGAATCTATGATGAATCACCACTTAGCTGGCCTATTAGGATTAGGTTGCTTGGCATGGTCGGGCCATCAAATTCATATTTCTATACCCATAAACAAATTACTAGACTCCGGTGTATCTCCACAAGAACTACCTCTACCACATGAATTCTTAGTGAATAGAGATCTAATGAGTCAACTATATCCGAGCTTCAGTAAAGGAATAATTCCTTTCTTTACCTTAAATTGGAATGAATACTCAGATTTTTTAACTTTCAAGGGCGGCTTAAATCCTGTTACTGGCGGGTTATGGCTAACTGATACAGCTCATCATCATTTAGCTTTAGCTGTATTATTTTTAATAGCAGGCCATATGTACAGAACTAACTGGGGTATTGGACATAGCATGAAAGAAATATTAGAAGCTCACAAAGGTCCATTTACTGGAGAAGGACATAAAGGTCTTTATGAAATTCTAACAACTTCTTGGCATGCACAATTAGCTATTAACTTAGCTATGATGGGCTCATTAAGTATTATTGTAGCCCATCATATGTATGCAATGCCTCCGTATCCTTATATTGCTACTGATTATCCAACACAATTATCTTTGTTTACACATCATATGTGGATAGGGGGTTTTTGTATTGTAGGAGCAGGAGCACACGCTTCAATATTCATGGTAAGAGATTATAACCCAGCACAAAATTATAATAATGTACTAGACAGAGTTATAAGACATCGAGATGCTATAATATCTCATTTAAATTGGGTATGTATCTTTTTAGGATTTCATTCATTTGGTCTATATATACATAATGATACAATGAGAGCCCTAGGTAGATCTCAAGATATGTTTTCAGATACTGCTATACAATTACAGCCTATATTTGCACAATGGATACAAAATATTCACAATCTTGCTCCAAGTAATACAAGCCCAAATGCGTTAGCAACAGCTAGCTATGCATTTGGAGGTGATATAGTTGCAGTTAATAATAAAATTGCTATGATGCCTATAAAATTAGGAACAGCAGATTTTATGGTACATCATATTCATGCATTTACTATTCATGTGACAGTACTCATATTAGTTAAAGGCTTTTTATTTTCCCGTAATTCTAGATTAATACCAGATAAATCTAACCTAGGATTTCGCTTTCCTTGTGATGGTCCTGGAAGAGGCGGCACATGTCAAGTATCTGGATGGGATCATGTGTTTTTGGGACTTTTTTGGATGTACAATTCATTATCTGTAGCAATCTTTCATTTTAGTTGGAAAATGCAATCAGATGTTTGGGGCAGTATTACATCCACAGGAACAATATCTCATATTACAGGAGGTAATTTCGCTCAAAGCTCTATCACAATTAATGGATGGCTACGAGATTTCTTATGGGCCCAAGCCTCACAAGTAATTCAATCATATGGATCTGCTTTATCAGCATATGGCCTAATCTTTTTAGGAGCTCATTTTGTTTGGGCGTTTAGCTTAATGTTCTTATTTAGCGGACGTGGGTATTGGCAAGAACTTATAGAGTCCATTGTATGGGCTCATAATAAAGTTAAAGTAGCACCATCTATTCAACCAAGAGCATTAAGTATTACACAAGGAAGAGCTGTAGGTGTAGCTCATTATTTACTAGGAGGAATCGGAACCACTTGGGCTTTCTTCTTAGCAAGAATTATATCAGTAGGATAAATATTAAATTAGGAACATAAAACAATGGCAACAAAATTTCCAAAATTTAGCCAAGCATTATCACAAGACCCTACAACACGAAGAATTTGGTATGGGATAGCAACGGCACACGATTTTGAAAGCCATGATGGAATGACAGAAGAAAATTTATATCAAAAAATTTTCTCTTCTCATTTTGGTCATATAGCTATAATCTTTCTATGGACATCAGGCAATTTATTTCATGTTGCTTGGCAAGGCAACTTTGAACAATGGGTAGCACAGCCCATGAAAATTAAACCTATTGCTCATGCAATATGGGATCCTCACTTTGGACAACCAGCTGTTAAAGCATTTACTAAAGGAGGTGCATCATATCCAGTAGATATTACTTTCTCAGGTGTATATCATTGGTGGTACACTATAGGAATGAGAACTAATAATGATTTATATAATGCTTCATTATTTTTACTCGTATTATCTGCAATTATGCTTTTTGCTGGATGGTTACACTTACAACCGAAATTCAAACCTGGCTTATCATGGTTTAAAAATAATGAATCAAGATTAAATCACCATCTATCAGGCTTATTTGGACTAAGCTCATTAGCATGGACAGGACATCTTGTTCATGTAGCTATTCCAGAATCCCGTGGACAACATATAGGATGGGATAATTTCACATATACTTTACCTCATCCTTCTGGCTTACAACCATTTTTTACTGGAAACTGGAGCATTTATGCTTCGAATCCAGATACATCAAATCATATATTTGGTACTAGCCAAGGAGCAGGGACAGCTATATTAACCTTTTTAGGTGGATTCCATCCACAAAGTCAATCTTTATGGCTAACTGATATAGCTCACCATCACTTAGCAATTGCTATAATATTTATAATCGCTGGCCATATGTACAAAACCAACTGGGGAATTGGACATAACATAAAAGATATAATTGATGCACATCGTCCACCAAGTGGAAAACTAGGTAGGGGACATATTGGACTATATGAAACTATTACCAATTCACTGCATATACAACTTGGACTAGCATTAGCTTCTTTAGGTGTAATTACATCATTAGTTGCTCAACATATGTATGCAATGCCTCCATATGCATTTATGGCTAAAGACTTTACAACACAAGCTGCATTATATACACATCATCAATATATAGCAGGATTTCTAATGGTTGGTGCATTTGCTCACGGTGCTATATTTTTCATCAGAGATTACAACCCAGAAGAAAATAAAAATAATGTACTGGCCAGAATGTTAGATCATAAAGAAGCAATAATTTCACATTTAAGTTGGGTATGTTTATTTTTAGGATTTCATACATTAGGATTGTATATTCATAATGATACAATGATTGCTTTTGGCACGCCAGAAAAGCAAATATTAATTGAACCAGTTTTTGCACAATGGATACAGGCAAGTTCAGGAAAAGCACTTTATGGCTTTGATACCTTACTCTCTTCTTCATCAAACATCGCAGCAAAAGCTAGTAGCAATATATGGTTACCAGGATGGCTAGAAGCAATAAATAGTAATAAAAACTCTTTATTTTTAACTATAGGCCCAGGTGACTTCTTAGTTCATCATGCAATTGCATTAGGTCTACATACTACAACATTAATATTAGTCAAAGGCGCCTTAGATGCTAGAGGTTCTAAATTAATGCCTGATAAAAAAGATTTTGGTTACAGTTTTCCTTGTGATGGCCCTGGAAGAGGTGGCACATGCGATATTTCTGCATGGGATGCATTCTATTTATCAGTATTTTGGATGCTTAATACCATTGGATGGGTAACATTTTACTGGCACTGGAAACATGTGACAATTTGGCAAGGTAACATCAACCAGTTTAATGAATCTTCAACTTATTTAATGGGATGGCTTAGAGACTACTTATGGCTTAATTCATCTCCATTAATAAATGGATATAATCCGTATGGTATGAACAACTTATCTGTTTGGGCATGGATGTTTTTATTTGGACATTTAGTATGGGCAACTGGATTTATGTTCTTAATATCTTGGCGTGGTTATTGGCAAGAACTTATAGAAACATTAGCTTGGGCTCACGAGAGAACACCTCTCGCAAATTTAATTAGATGGAAAGATAAACCAGTAGCGCTATCTATAGTACAAGCTAGACTAGTTGGTTTAGTACATTTTTCTGTAGGTTATATATTAACATATGCAGCTTTTGTAATAGCATCTACATCAGGTAAATTTGGTTAATAAATAAATAAGAATACTTAAATTACTACTGAATATGAATATTCAAGTAGTAATTTTTTATTGCAATATAAATATTTTTCAGTTAGAATAGAAATTATTTTAACTCTTTACTTAGATATAAAAATGGCTAAAAAAAGCATGATTGAAAGGGAAACAAAAAGGAATAAATTAATTCAAAAATATAAAGATAAAAGAAAAGAAATCAAAAATAAACTCAATAATAAATTAACTTTCATTGAACAAATAGAACTACAAAAAGAATTACAAAAGCTGCCCAAAAATAGCTCACCATATCGTAGAAGAAATAGATGCTGGAAAACCGGGCGTAGCCGTGGATTTTATAGAGATTTCGGATTATCAAGACATGTTTTAAGAGAAATGTCACATAATTGCTTGTTGCCCGGTATTAAAAAAGCTAGTTGGTAATCAATTTATAGATTTTTATTATTATATTTATATAAATGTTTTTTAATAACATTTATGTAAATATAATTCATAGATTAAGTATAACTATAATCCAAATTGATTCCCCCTACGATACTGTAAATAGGCCGCTACCAATAAACCAAACAAAGTTACAGGAATTAATCCCAAGACTATACCGGATAAAAGAGGTTCTACCATAATAAAAATTTAAAAACTTGTTAAAAATAAATTCAAATAATACTATTTATTGCTTTTCATTATCTAAAACCAATCGCTGCTTGCCATACAAATGCTAATAACAAGAAAAAAACCGGAATTACTGGTAATATATCAACTAAAGGTCGAAAAATCGAGTACGCTTCGGGTAATTTTGCTAATATAATCACTGTAGTCATAATACAAACCTCTTTATAATTAATTTCTATATTTATCTGTATACATATTGATATCAATCAATTACTTAATATAAACATCAAACATAATATTTTACATACTTTTTTCTTAATAAATTTATTATGATAATTATATCAATATAAATACTAAGCTTTTGATATTGTAAAAAAAAGTATATATAAAAAAGAAAACAGTTTACAATAATAAATAAGTTATGTTTCACAATATATAATTATATATTATATATAAATCCATCTTTAAGTCATGTAATTAACACATTAAGAAATGTAAAAGGATAAAAACTATGATAATTATTATTCAACTTTTAGTATTTGCACTCGTAATATTTTCTACTCTACTTGTAGTAGGAATACCGGTTACCTTTGCATCTCCTGGACAATGGGAAAAATCTAAAAATTTAATTTATACTGGCGCCGGCATATGGACTGGACTAGTATTAATAACAGGATTCTTTAACTCTTTTATTAACTAAAATATTATATATTGCTATGTGTATCAAAATACTAATATGTATTTAATATACATAGTAAATCAAATATTAACAATTTGACAAAACAAGACTTTTTTGTAATCATAGTATATTATAGCGGGTATAGCTCAGCGGTAGAGCGCAACCTTGCCAAGGTTGATGTCGCGCGTTCGAATCGCGTTACCCGCTTATATCTTTTATTCTCATGCTTCTTTAGAATTAGTATCAATGACCGAATCATCTACCGATTCTTGATCATTCGGCTGATTAGAACTATAAACTTGTTTACCAATATTCATCATTGCTTGCTGCAATTGATTTTGCGTATTTTTAATTTTTTCATAGTTATCTTCTTGAATATATAACTTTAAAGAATTAATAAGCTGTTGAACTTTTTTCTTTTCATCTTCACTGACTTTATCTTTTAACTCATCGAGCTGATTTTGAGACTGATAACAGAGCGAATCTGCTTGATTCTTTAAATCTATTTGTTCACGTTTTTGCTTATCAAGCTCTGAATTCTCTTCTGCTTCTCTAACAAGTTTCTCAACCTCTTCTTTAGGTAATGTAGATGCACCTGTTATAGTAATAGACTGCTCTTTACCAGTACCTTTATCCTTAGCTTTTACAGATAATATACCGTTAGCATCTATATCAAATATAACTTCTATTTGAGGAACACCGCGGGGAGCTGGCATAATACCATCTAATCTAAAAGTACCTAAACTCTTATTATCTTTAGTAAATTCTCTCTCTCCTTGCAACACATGAATCTCAACATTAGGTTGATTGTCAACAGCTGTTGAAAAAATTTCAGATTTCTTTGTAGGCACTGTTGTATTACGAGCTATTATTTTTGTCATTACTCCTCCAAGAGTTTCTACACCCAAAGATAGAGGCGTAACATCTAATAATAATATATCTTTAACCTCTCCTGCTAAAACACCTGCTTGAACAGCTGCTCCAATTGCTACTACTTCATCAGGATTTACACTTTGATTCGGATCTTTACCTATCATTTTTTTAACTAATTGTTGAATAGAAGGAATTCTAGTAGAACCACCCACTAAAACAATTTCATCTATATCACCAGAAGACAATTGAGCATCTTTTAGAGCATTATTAACAGGAACCTCACAACGATTAATTAAATCCTGGCATAAATGCTCAAATTTCGCTCTAGTTATATTCTTTTCTAAATGTTTAGGTCCTGTATCAGTAGATGTAATAAAAGGCAAATTAATATCTGTTTGGCCTAAACTAGATAACTCCATTTTAGCTTTCTCAGCAGCTTCTGTTAATCTTTGTAAAGCTTGTCTATCTTTACCTAAATTAATTCCTTCATCATTATTAAACTCATTAATTAACCATTCAACAATTTTTCTATCAAAATCATCACCTCCTAAATGAGTATCACCAGATGTTGATAAAACCTCAAAAACACCATCGCCTACTTCTAAAATAGAAACATCAAATGTACCTCCACCAAGATCAAAGACCAAAATAGTTTCATTATTTTTTTTGTCCAAACCATATGATAAAGATGCTGCTGTAGGCTCATTAATAATTCTTAAAACATCTAAACCAGCAATCTGTCCAGCATCTTTAGTAGCTTGACGCTGTGAATCATTAAAATAAGCTGGAACAGTTATAACTGCTTGAGTGACTTGTTGGCCTAAATAGGTACTAGCATCTTCGACCAACTTACGTAAAACTTGGGCAGAAATTTCCTCAGGTGCAAAATCTTTACCCAATGCTGGACACTCTAATTTAATATTAGAATTACTATCTGTTTTTACATTATAAGACGATTGCTGTAATTCATTCACTAATTCATCTTTTTTACGACCAATAAACCTTTTAACAGAATAAAAAGTATTTTCTGGATTCATTACAGCTTGTCTTTTAGCTATCTGTCCTACTAATTTATCTTGTTTTTTTGTATAAGCAACAACAGATGGTGTTGTCCTTACTCCTTCTTTATTAGGGATTACCGTAGGTTTTCCTCCTTCCATAACAGCAATAACAGAATTTGTAGTACCTAAATCAATTCCAACAACTTTAACCATACATTACCTCACAAAAAATCAGCTTAATATATATTAGTTCTACATTTCATATAATATTATATATTGCATCATATTAAACTTCGAGTAAAGTAGTAATTACCGAACTGATTATAAATCTAATGTCTTAGATATAAAATTAAATGAAATCTACAATACAATTTTAATGATATATTGAAAAAATATATAATATACAAAAAACTAAATTACAAGTAGATTTAATAATAAGTTAAGTAAAAGATGAGATGATTATAATAAGAAGCTTGAAAATTTTAGCAATTTAACAGATAATAAATATATGTATGATATGAAAATATATAATTAAATAATTGTGTAAAACTTAGGAGACAAAACATAAAATGAAAATCGGGCTACTAGGTAAAAAAATTGGTATGACTCAAATTTTTGACCAAGAAGGGAAAGCATTGCCCGTAACTATTTTGGAGTTAGGACCATGTCTAGTAACTAAAATAAAAAATTTAGACTCTCATGGGTATAAAGCTATTCAAATAGGGTACATAGAAGAAAAACCTCATAAGCTTAATAAAGCTGAAGTTGGACACCTAAATAAATATAACATGCCTCCCTTAAAATATTTAAAAGAATATAGAGTAAATTCATTAGACAACTTCGAAATCGGCAAATTAATTACAGTAAAAGATTTAAAGGTGAACCAAAATATTTCTATTTCTAGCATAAGTATTGGAAAAGGATTTATGGGTTGTATAAAGAGGCATAATTTCAGTAGAGGACCTATGTCTCATGGTTCTAAAAACCATAAGCAACCAGGATCAATTGGAGCAGGAACAACACCTGGAAAAGTTTTTGCCGGAAAGAAAATGGCTGGTCGTATGGGCGGAAAAAAAGTAACCATTCAAAACCTGAGGATCATAGATATTAAAACCAGTCATAATATCATTATAGTTAAAGGTTCTGTACCTGGAAAAACAGGCAATATTGTTAGTATTCATCAAGAATAGATCCATAAACATAAATATAACAACAAATTAAATAATGTCTTATCAAGATACAAGCCCAATATATAATCAAAATGTAGCAATAAGATTATGCAAGCAAGATAGTAACAATATGTATGTACTGCACCGAGCACTTACACAACAATTAATTAAAAATCGTAATGCACATACAAAAACACGTAGTGAGGTAAGAGGAGGAGGAAGAAAACCATGGAAACAAAAAGGCACTGGTAGATCAAGAGCTGGTTCAAATAGATCTCCACTATGGAGAGGAGGAGGAGTCATATTTGGTCCACGTACTAAGAAACACAAAAATAAAATAAACAAAAAAGAAAAACAATTAGCATTGCGCATTCTAATAGAAAATAAATTAAAAAATACAGTAATTACAGAAGATTTTATAGACAAACTAAATAAACCCAGTACTAAAGTAATAGTCAATAATTTAAAAAAATATAATCTGGATACAAATATAAATAATAATACTTTAATCATAGTAAGCAAAAAATCAGATAATTTATATCTTTCTACTCGTAATTTACAGAATGTAGAACTCTTAAATGCTAACCATATCAATATATTATCATTACTCAAGGCAAATCAAATAATAATAGATAAAAATGCTTTAAATATTATTAACAAAAGATATTATGACCAATAATAGAAACATATTAGCTTTAATAAATATGATTAAACGCCCAATACTAACAGATAAAACAACACTGATGGTAGAGGATAATAAGTATTATTTTGCAGTTACAATCAAAGCTAAAAAATCAGAAATTAAACAAGCTATCGAACAATTATTCAATGTAAAAGTTGAGAAAATCAACACACTAATTGTAAAATCACAAAAAAAACGTATAGGAAAACATATAGGTTACAAAAGCAGATATAAAAAAGCTATTGTAAAACTTGATAATCAATATAAAATAAATTTATTTTCAGATAATTAACTTATATATAATATATACAATTAATCAAATGGCTATTCGTTTATATAAAGCATATACACCTGGCACAAGAAATAGAACCATATCTACATTCGACGAAATAACAAATAATAAGCCAGAAAAATCATTAATCAGAAAAAATCATCGTTGCCAAGGGCGTAATAATAGAGGAATCATTACATCAAGGCATAGAGGTAAAGGACATAAAAAACGTTATAGAGCAATTGATTTCAAACGTAATAAATATAATATTGAAGCTAAGGTTGCAAGTATAGAATATGATCCTAATAGGAATGCACGAATCGCACTATTACATTACACAGATGGTGATAAAAGATATATTTTACATCCAAGATCATTAAATGTTGGCCAAACAGTCATTTCAGGGATTAAAGTTCCTGTAGAAGTCGGTAACTCTTTACCGTTATATTCAATTCCATTAGGTACAGCTGTACATAATATAGAACTAACGCCTTATAAGGGGGGGCAAATTGTTAGAGCAGCTGGAACATATGCACAAATAGTAGCCAAAGAAGGTGTTTTTGCAACATTAAAGCTGCCATCGAATGAAGTGAGATTAATTCGAAAAGAATGCTTTGCTACCATAGGTCAAGTAGGCAATATTGATGCTAGCAATATTACTATAGGAAAAGCTGGACGGAATAGATGGCTTAGTAAAAGGCCTAAAGTTAGAGGAGTGGTGATGAACCCTATAGATCACCCTCATGGTGGTGGAGAAGGGCGCTCACCTATAGGCAAGCCTCACCCAGTTACTCCATGGGGCAAACCTACTTTAGGAATAAAAACTCGTAAAAAACCTAAATATAGTAATCGTTATATACTAAGAAAGAGAAAATAAAATAAAAGATAATATATAAACTGAAATTATTATGTCTAGATCTCTAAAAAAAGGCCCTTATATAGATTTTAAGCTACTGAATAAAATAGAAAAATTAAACAAACAAGAATTCAAAAAAACTGTGAAAACTTGGTCAAGATCTTCAACTATTATACCGAAAATGATAGGCCATACAATAGCTGTTTATAATGGAAAACAATTTTTTCCTATCTTTATATCTGACCAAATGGTAGGACATAAACTGGGCGAATTTGTGCCAACCAGAAACTTTAAAAGCCATATAAAGAGTGATAGAAAAACAAGAAAATAATTATATGATAAATACAATTACTCAAACTCAAGCAATAGGCAAATATTTACGTTTATCACCACAGAAAACAAGAAGAATTTTAAATCAAATTAGAGGAAAAAACTATCAAGAAGCCGAATTAATACTTGAATTTATGCCATATAAGCCTTGCAAAGTTATAAAAAAAATTCTAGAGTCAGCTGGAAATAATGCATTAAATCTTAAATATGAAAAACGAGATCTAATTATACAACAAGCTTTTGCAAACGAAGGCCCAAAACTAAAAAGGTTTCAACCAAGAGCACAAGGAAGAGCATTTAAAATACAAAAACCAACATGCCATATCACAATTCAATTAGCACTAAAATAATTTTATAAAAAATGTAAAAATACATATAATACAGAATGGGACAAAAAACGCATCCACTAGGATTTAGGATAGGTATTACACAAACACATAGTTCTTCTTGGTTTTCGAACATGAAATCATATGCAAAACTAGCTCAAGAAGATGATCAAATCAGAGATTTCATAAAAAAACAGCTGCATAATGCAAGCATTACATTAATTCATATAGATAGAAAAGTTGATCAAATACAAATACAAATACATACAGCTAGACCAGGTATTATACTAGGAAAAATGGCAAGTGGTATAGAAGATATAAGAAAAAAATTAGAAAACACATTAAAAAAACGTGCACAAATCAGAATTAATCTTATAGAGATCACAGATCCTGATAAAGAAGCAGCTTTAATAGCCGAATTCATAGTACATCAACTTGAAAAAAGAATAGCGTTCAGACGAGTAATCAGGCAAGCTATTCAAAGATCTCAAAAAGCCAAAAATGAAGGAATCAAAATTCAAGTTTCTGGTCGATTAAATGGCGCTGAAATAGCAAGAAGCGAATGGGTGAGAGAAGGTCGTGTACCATTACAAACACTAAGAGCACGTATAGACTATTCATATAAAACAGCACATACTATATATGGAGTATTGGGTATTAAAGTATGGTTATTTAAAGGAGAAAAAATTCTAAAATATATATCCGAAACTTAACTAATTCACTATGATAACATACTATTGAAACAAAATTTATTAATAATATGCATATGCTAAGTCCCAAAAGAACAAAATTTCGTAAACAACATCGTGGTCGTATGAACGGTAGAGCAAGTAAAGGAAACTATATTGCATTTGGCGACTATGCATTAAAAACTTTAGAACCAGTATGGCTAACAGCAAGACAAATTGAGGCTACAAGAAGAACAATTACAAGATATGTAAAACGAGGTGGAAAACTATGGATAAGAGTTTTTCCAGATAAACCAATAACAGCTAGACCAGCAGAGACAAGGATGGGATCTGGAAAAGGAGCTACAGAATATTGGGTTGCAGTTGTAAAACCAGGTCATATCTTATTTGAAATAGCCGGTGTGCCTCGCCAAACTGCTGAACAAGCTATGAAACTAGCATCATACAAATTACCTGTAAAAACCAAATTTATAACTAAAAAATAAAAGACCACATATGGCTTTACCAAAAATTAAAGATATTAAACACTTAAAAAATAGCGAAATTCAAAAAAAAATCGTAGAATTAAAAAAAGAAATATTTGAGTTAAAATTAAAACAAACAACAAGACAAAATATAAAACCACACTTGTTCAAACATAAGAAGCACCAATTAGCTCAACTATTAACAATAAAACAAGATTAATATCATGCATACTAATACTAAATATACAATCGGGAAAGTAATAAGTAACAAAATGCATAAAACCATTACCGTAGAAGTCAATAATAAAATATCACATTCAAAATATAAAAAAATAATTACAAAGACTAATAAATATTATGCACATGATGAAAATAATGAATGTCATATAGGCGACATCGTAAAAATACAATCCCATAGACCTATAAGTAAGAAAAAACGTTGGATATTCATACAAAAAATATTAGAAAAATGATACAAACACAAAGTTATTTAAATGTTGCTGATAACAGTGGGGCACGTAAAATTATGTGTATTCAAGTTCTAGGAAGTAATAATCCTTCTTATGCTAGTTTAGGAGATACTATAATTGGAGTTGTTAAAGATGCGCTACCCAATATGCCCATCAAAAAATCCGATATTATTAGAGCTGTTATAGTAAGAACTAAAAAAACAATACGACGAAATGACGGAATGAGTATACGATTTGATGATAATGCAGCAGTAATAATCAATCAAGAAAATAATCCAAGAGGCACAAGAATATTTGGCCCTATAGCTAAAGAATTACGAGATAAAAACTTTACAAAAATTATATCATTAGCACCAGAGGTTGTGTAATGAAAGATAACAAAGTAAATAGAAAGATGCACGTTAAAAGAGGAGATACTGTAAAAATTATATCTGGTCGTGAAAAAGGAAAAATAGGTACAATCATTAAAGTTATACCAGAAAATAATCAAGTTATTATTGAGAATTTAAATATAGCAATAAAACACTTAAAACCAAAAAAGGACAATAATAGTGGTAGAATCATTCAATTTGAACAACCAATTAATAGTTCAAATGTCACATTATATAATACAAATAATTCATAAGCTGATATTAAGAACAACATTTACAGCATTAATAAAATTAACAAAATATATCGATAGGAAATATATAATTAACTATACATCATATTAGAGAATGGAAAATACACTAAAACAACTTTATAAAAATAAAATTTGTAATGATTTACAAAATAAATTTAACTACAAAAATATTCATGAAATACCTAAAATTATCAAAATTACAATTAACCGAGGTTTAGGAGAGGCTGCAAATAGTAATAAAGTACTTGAAAAAAGTATAAGTGAAATAACCGCAATTACTGGTCAAAAACCTAAGATTACTAAATCTAAAAAAGCTATAGCCGGTTTTAAAATACGCGAAAATGTAGCTATTGGCTTAATGGTTACATTGAGAAGAGATAAAATGTATGATTTTCTTAACAAACTCATTAAGCTAGCTTTACCAAGAATTAGAGATTTCAGAGGAATAGGCACTAAAAACTTTGATGGAAGAGGAAACTACAATTTAGGTTTGAAAGAACAAATAATTTTTCCAGAAATTCAATACGATGATATCGATAAGATACGAGGACTAGATATTACAATAGTTACAACAGCGAAAAATGATGCAGAAAGTTTTGTACTATTGAAGGAATTTGGTATGCCCTTCATATCATAAAAGAATAGTAGTCGTTCTAAAAATAGATGAAAAAATTAATGGAGTTTAAAACGTGATTAATGACACAATTGCAGATATGCTAACTCGTATTCGAAATGCCAATTTAGCAAAACATCAGATTGTTCAAGTCTATTCAACTAAAATGACTCGCAATATAGTTAAAGTTTTGAAAGAGGAAGGTTTTATTTATGAATTTGAAGAAATTGGAGAAAAAAGCAGAAAGTATTTACTCATATCATTAAAGTATAAAGGCAAGCATAAAAAACCTGTTATTACTTCACTAAAAAGAATAAGCAAACCTGGCTTAAGAGTATATGCTAATTATAAAGAACTTCCTAAAGTTTTGGGAGGAATTGGAATAGCAATTATTTCAACATCAAAAGGAATAATGTCAGACCACAATGCAAGACATTATGGACTAGGTGGAGAAATTTTGTGTTATATATGGTAAAAATAATTAAAACAGTATAATGTCTAGAATAGGAAAAAAAACCATTAACTTACCGCACAATACTGATATTCAAATTATAGAAAACAATGTAAATATTATAGGCCCAAAAGGGAAATTATCATATCAGTTACCAGAAGTAATAAAAATTAAGCATGATATAAACAATCAAACATTAAACTTATATAAAACACATAACAATAAAAAAACACAACAACTATATGGATTATCAAGAACTCTAATCAACAATATGATTCTAGGAGTATCTAAAGGATTCGAGAAAAAATTACATATTCAAGGTGTTGGTTATAGATCACAACTACAAGGAAAAAATCTCATTCTTAACGTTGGATATAGTCATCCAATTACTGTAGAACCTCCTGAAGATATTATAATAGAAGTAGAAAACAATATAAATATTACTATAAAAGGAATCAAAAAAGAGAAAGTAGGAGAAGTAGCTGCTCAAATTAGAAGAATTAGACCACCCGAGCCTTATAAAGGAAAAGGTATTAGATATTTAAATGAAAAAATCAATATAAAAGTAGGTAAAGCTGGTAAATAAAAATTTATTAGTAATTAAATATAATAATAGAATGAAGAGAACAAGTAAAAGAATCAAGGATCGTCCGCGCCTTTGTGTATTCAGGTCGAATAAACATATTTATGCACAAATTATAGATGACAGTAATAACCAAATCATTGCAAGTAGCTCTACATTAACACAAATGATAAAAAAAAATACAAAACTATCAAATAACTGCAATGCTGCACGTAGTGTAGGCAAAAATATAGCCCAAAAATCAAAAGCATTAGGTATTAAAAAAGTTGTCTTTGATCGTCAAAATAAAATATATCATGGGAGAATTAAAGCCTTAGCAGAAGCTGTAAGAGAAGAAGGTATTAAGTTTTAACTTTTAAAAATCATGAAAAAAAAATTCGTCAAGAATAAAGAACAAGAATTTAATTGGGAAGAGAAAGTTGTACAAGTAAAAAGAGTTACCAAAGTAGTCAAAGGTGGTAAAAAATTAAGCTTTCGAGCTATTTTAGTTGTAGGAAATGAACAAGGACAAATAGGTGTAGGTATTGGTAAGGCAAGTGATGTTATAGGAGCTGTAAAAAAAGGTGTCACGGATGCTAAAAAAAATATTATAAATATCCCAATAACTAAATCATACTCTATACCTCATACTATAGAAGGAATATCAGGAGCTGCCAAAGTGATTTTGAGACCATCAGCTATAGGCTCAGGAGTTATTGCAGGTGGCTCTACACGTACCGTTTTGGAACTTGCTGGAATTAAAAACATTCTAGCCAAGCAATTAAAATCTAGCAATACCTTAAATAACGCAAGAGCTGTACTAAATGCCTTAAGCCAATTAAGAACATTCCAAAACACAGCATACAATAGAGATATAAATATAGAAAAACTTTATAAGATTTAATATACAAATAGTGTAAATATGCAATGAAAGCTGCAACACAATTACAACAAAAACTATTCATTACATTAATACTTTTAATTTTAGCTAGATTAGGGATATTTATTCCTATACCAGGGATAGATCACAATTCACTAAATAATAGCATTAACAATAATGGATTAATAAATTTTTTAAACATTTTTTCAGGTGGAGGCTTTTCAACAATAGGTATTTTTGCTTTAGGAATAGTTCCTTATATAAATGCATCAATTATGATGCAATTGTTAATAAAACTAATACCAGAATTAGATCATTTACAAAAAGAAGAAGGAGACTCTGGAAGACAAAAACTGACACAAATAACACGCTATTGTACACTAATATGGAGTATCATACAAAGTATAGGAATATCTTTATGGATAAAACCTTATGTTTTTAACTGGAATTACTATTTTATAGTAGATTGCATTATTGCATTAAGTACAGGATCGTTAATAATCATGTGGTGCGCAGAAATTATCACAGAGTATGGAATAGGCAATGGACCTTCATTATTAATTTTTCAGAACATAATCTCAGGTGTACCTAAAAACTTACAAAATTATAAAATTACTGTTTATAATAGAGAGACAATTATTAATGGATGCTTCTTTTTAATACTATTTATATTAATTCTAGTAATAAATATCCTCATTCAAGAATGCAAACGAAAAATCATAATTGTCTCAGCAAAGCAATTAAGTAAAATTAATATATTAAATCCTCAAAGTTATATACCATTAAAACTAAATCAAGGTGGCGTTATGCCTATTGTATTTGCTTCTGCAACAATGGCATTACCTATATACTTATCAAGTAATAAACAAATAGTTCAAATAAATAGTATTATTGATTTATTTTTACCTGGCCGTATTTTATATTTACCTACATATGGCTTGTTAATAATAGCTTTTAGTTTTTTTTATACATCTCTAGTTTTAAATCCAGAAGATATAGCAGAAAATTTAAATAAAATGGGTGCTAGCATACCTTCAATCAGACCTGGATCCGATACAATCAAATATATCACACAAATACTGAACAAAATAACACTATTAGGAGGAATATTTTTATTCATAATAGCTCTTATTCCTTCTTTAATAAGTAAAACAACAAACACAAGTATATTGCAAGGATTAGGAACTACATCATTATTGATTCTAGTAGGCGTAGCCATTGACACAGCAAAACAAATTCAAACATATATAATATCACAGCAATATGATAATATAATGGAATAAATAACAATTTAAACTATAAACAAGGATATTAAAGTCATTAATGAAAGTAAGACCATCAGTAAAAAAAATTTGTGACAAATGCAGGGTTATACGTAGACATAGAAAGATAATAGTTATTTGTGAAAATGCCAAACATAAACAGAGACAAGGATAAATATATAAAAACAACAGGAAAACAAAATGATAAGAATAGTGGGAGTAGATTTACCTAAAAATAAGCGAATAGAAATCTCATTAACATACATTTATGGTATAGGTAAATCAAAAGCGATAGAAATTTTAGAACAACTCGATATAAATCGCAATATCAAAACAAATGAATTGAATGATGAGCAAATTGTTCTTATGAGACAAATACTAAGTAATAATTATCAAGTAGAAGGAGACTTGAAAAGGATTGAATCAATGAATATCAAAAGACTAATGACAATAGGTTCATACAAAGGCAAAAGACATCAGTTAGGACTACCTTTGAGGGGACAAAATACTAGAACTAACGCTCGCACAAAACGCGGTATAAAGAAAACGATGGCTGGCAAGAAAAAAGCTCCACGTAAATAAAAACAACATAATAATTTTATAATACATGGCTAGACAAACAAGAAAAATATATACAAAACAGAGAAAAAATATTATTAATGGTATAGCACATATAAAATCAACGTTTAATAATACCATAGTAACAATTACAGATCTTCAAGGAGCTACTTTATCTTGGTGTTCATCCGGCGCAAGCGGGTTTAAAGGAACTAAAAAAGGTACACCTTTTGCTGCACAAATAGCTGCAGAGAAAGCAGCTAAACAGGCAATGGAACAAGGAATAAGACAAGCAGAAGTGTTAGTGAATGGGCCAGGAGCAGGACGCGAAACAGCAATCAGAGCATTGCAAGCAGCTGGAATAAACATAACATTAATTAAAGATATAACTCCTACACCACATAATGGTTGCAGGCCTCCTAAAAAAAGACGTGTTTAAATTAATACATTTATATAAAGAGTTCTAATGATATATCTTGAATGATCAATAATCTTGTATGAACCATTTCCAAATAGAATGCATAGAATCCAAAATCGAAAGTAACCGTCAACAATACGGTCATTTCGTTTTAGAACCACTTAATAAAGGACAAGGTATTACTTTAGGCAATTCTTTAAGAAGAACAATTCTATCAGATTTAGAAGGTGCTGCCATTGTAGCTGTAAGAATTGCTGGTATAAACCATGAATTTTCAACTATTACAGGAGTACGAGAAGATGTACTAGAAATTTTACTTAATCTTAAAGAAGTTGTATTAAAAAGTTACAGTGACACACCTCAAATTGGTAGAATAAGAGTACAAGGACCAGCTATTATTACTACAGGCTTATTTGAAATACCACCAGAAATTCAAATCATTGATCCACAACAGTATATAGCAACTATTTGTAATAACACGATATTCGAAATGGAATTTCGTGTTGAGAAAGGCAGCGGCTATAAACTTGTAAATAAAGGATTTGATAAAAAATCTATAGATTTTTTACAAATAGATGCAATATTCATGCCAGCAACCAAATTTAACTATATAGTAGAAGAAAAAAAAATTAGTCCAACACTTATTCAAGAGAAACTATCTTTAGAAGTATGGACAAACGGAAGTTTATCGCCACAAGAAGCTATTAGTCAAGGAGCTCAAGTTCTAACTAATTTGTTTTACCCTCTAACTAATCTGAATTTTAAAAGTATTGATAACATAGAGAATGAACATGAGGAAGAGATCAATCAAGTTCTCATAGAAGAACTACAACTATCTGTTAGAGCTTATAATTGTCTTAAAAGAGCTCAAATACATTCTATTTCAGATTTATTAGATTATTCACAAGACGAACTGTTAGAAATTAAAAATTTTGGTCAAAAATCTGCAGAAGAAGTAATTGAAGCATTACAAAATAAACTTGGAATCAGATTACCAAAAGAAAAAAATATAAATAGGACATAAAAGTAAATCAAATATATACCTCAAAATAGATGAAAAATAATCTCAACTTGAAAAAACAAATTAATATATCCAATTATGAATAAAACATACATTTTACAAAAACCCAGTTATAGTAAATGGTACATTATTGATGCTAAAGATAGAAATTTAGGTCGACTTAGTAGCAAAATAGCTAAACTACTAAAAGGCAAAAATTCTACTTCATATACACCATATATTAATCATAAAATATATATAATAATAATAAATTCAAAGTCAATTAAAGTAACGGGCAAAAAAGTGTTTCAAAAAACATATAAAAAGCATTCTGGCTACCCAGGAGGTTTGCGAATTAATACATTTCATCATTTTTTATCTAGAAAACCAAATGTAATTTTAGAAAAGTCTATAAAAGGTATGCTACCTAAAGGAATTTTAGGAAAACAATTATTTAAACAGTTAAAAATTTATCCATATACTGAACATCCTCATAAACCACAAAAACCGGAAGTAATTACATTAATTTAATAATATATAACAATGACTATTTTAACAAACAATTCTAAAACAATTTACTCAGGTACAGGAAGACGTAAAACATCCATTGCAAGAGTAAAATTGGTACCAGGATCTGGAAAATTAATTATTAATGGCTTACCGGGTGAATCATATTTGCAATTCAGTCCGAATTATTTAAGAGTTTCATGTTCACCTCTTAAAATACTTGGATTAAATAAAGAGTATGATATATACGCTAATACCGAAGGAGGCGGATTAACCGGCCAAGCAAATGCAATAAGACTAGGGTTAGCAAGAGCATTATGCAGAATGAATCCCGAAAATCGTATTACTTTAAAAGCAGAAGGATTTTTAACAAGAGATGCAAGAATAAAAGAGAGAAAAAAATATGGCTTGCGAAAAGCAAGAAAAGCTCCACAATATTCAAAACGATAATTTAAAATAAAAAATATCAGTATTTTTAACGATTTTAATATACAACATATATGAATAAAGAAATTCATCCGAAATGGTATAATGATGCCAAAGTATATTGTGATGGCAAACATATTATGACAGTAGGTTCAACTAAACCTGAATTACATGTAGATATATGGTCAGGTAACCATCCCTTCTTTACAGGATCTCAAAGAATTATAGATACAGAAGGAAGAGTCGAAAAATTCATGCGTAAATATAACTTACAACCAGACAAAAATAAATAAAATAGCGAATAGTTATAGAAATAATATCAAGCATGAAAGAGTCTATAATAATATTGATAATATTAGGGATATTTATTAAAATATAAATATATAAATTACACATGCCAACAATTCAACAACTTGTCAGATCAGAAAGACGAAGATCCAACAAAAAAACTAAATCCCCTGCTTTAAAAGGATGTCCACAAAGACGAGGAGTATGTACAAGAGTTTACACAACTACACCTAAAAAACCAAATTCTGCTTTAAGAAAAGTTGCTAGGGTTAGATTAACTTCAGGATTTGAAGTAACTGCATATATACCAGGTATAGGGCATAATATACAAGAGCATTCTGTTGTACTTATAAGAGGAGGTCGAGTAAAAGATTTGCCAGGTGTGCGCTATCATATAGTGCGAGGTATTTTGGACGCTTCTGGAGTGAAAGATAGGAAAAAAAGTCGCTCAAAATATGGAGCCAAAAAACCAAAAACATAAAATTTAAAAACATATAATATCAAACTAAACTATAAATATGTCCCGTCGCAATAAATCAAAAAAAAGATTGATTCAACCAGATCCTGTACATAATAGCAAATTAATTAGTATGTTAACTGTAAGAATACTAAAAAATGGTAAAAAAGGATTAGCATATAAAATAGTTTATCAATCATTAGATATGATTTATAAAAAAACATCTAAAAATCCTTTAGAAATATTAGAGCGAGCTATACGTAATGCAACACCACTGGTAGAGGTTAAAAGCAGAAGAATTGGAGGATCAACATATCAGGTTCCAATGGAAGTAAGAGCATATCGTGGAACAAACCTAGCACTTAGGTGGATCACAAGATTTGCAAATGTAAGATCTGGTAAAACCATGGCTTTCAAGTTAGCAAATGAAATCATCGATGCCTCTAATGAAAACGGTAATACGATTAGAAAAAAAGAAGAAACACATCGTATGGCTGAGGCTAACAAAGCATTTGCTCACTACCGTTATTGAATACTATAACCATCACAGTAATTATTAAATATCAAGAAGGAAACTGAATATTATGGCACGTGCAAAGTTTGAACGAAAAAAACCTCATGTTAATATTGGAACAATAGGGCATGTTGATCATGGAAAAACAACTCTGACAGCAGCTATATCAGCAACTCTAGCTGCTGCAAATGATACAAAAGCTAAAAAATTTGATGAAATTGATGCTGCTCCGGAAGAAAAAGCAAGAGGAATAACAATTAACACAGCTCATGTAGAATATGAAACACAAAATCGCCACTATGCGCACGTGGATTGTCCAGGCCATGCTGACTATGTAAAAAACATGATTACAGGCGCAGCTCAAATGGATGGGGCTATTCTAGTAGTATCAGCAGCTGACGGACCAATGCCTCAAACAAGAGAGCACATATTATTAGCAAAACAGGTGGGAGTACCTAATATTGTTGTTTTTTTAAACAAGCAAGATCAATTAGACGATGAAGAACTATTAGAGCTAGTAGAATTAGAAGTTCGTGAACTATTAGTACAATATGATTTCCCAGGTGATGATATTCCATTTGTAGCTGGTTCTGCACTATTAGCCTTAGAAAAAGTAACAGCAAATAATACAATTCAAAGAGGAGAAGACGAATGGGTTGATAAAATTCATTCACTTATGGATGCAGTAGATGAATACATTCCAACACCTATTAGGGATGTAGAAAAAACATTTTTAATGGCAGTAGAAGATGTATTTTCAATAACCGGAAGAGGTACTGTAGCCACAGGAAGAATTGAGAGAGGTATAATTAAAGTCGGTGATACAATAGAGATAGTAGGGTTAAAAGAAACTGCCACTACTACAATTACTGGATTAGAAATGTTTCAAAAGACATTAGATGAAGGGATGGCAGGAGATAATATTGGTATATTACTACGAGGAATACAAAAAAAAGATATTGAAAGAGGAATGGTGTTGGCACAGCCTGGAACAATTACACCCCATACTCAATTTGAAGCAGAAGTATATATATTAACTAAAGAAGAAGGAGGAAGACATACTCCATTTTTTTCTGGGTATCGTCCACAATTTTATGTAAGAACTACTGATGTAACAGGAACAATTACGCAATTTACTGCAGATGATGGTTCTGAAGCAGAGATGGTTATGCCAGGAGACAGGATTAAAATGAGTGCCGAACTAATTAATCCTATTGCTATTGAACAAGGAATGAGATTTGCAATACGCGAAGGAGGAAAAACTGTAGGAGCCGGTGTAGTATCTAAAATTCTTGAATAACAAAACGAATATTATGAAAATTCACGACCAAAACAAAATACGTATTAAGTTACAAGCTTATGATCATATTTTATTAGCTTCATCGTGTAATATAATACTTGATACAGCTCATAGAACAAAAGTGAAAGCTAAGGGGCCAATAGCGTTACCAAGAAAACGCAAAATTTATTGCGTTTTACGATCACCGCATGTAAATAAAGATTCTAGAGAACACTTTGAAATAAGATCACATATAAAAATAATTGATATATATGAACCATCTTCGCAAATAATTGATGCTTTAATGAAACTAAATATTCCTTCAGGTGTAGATATAGAAGTCAAACTGTAAAATTGTCGGTAGAATATTTATTAAGTATTCTACTGACAATTTTGCAGTTTTATCTCAAAAGAATTAATATAGTTCTTCTTCTTGATGTGTAATGATAGTACAATCGCTTTGAGGTATAGCTACACAAGTCAAAATAAAGCCCGCTCCTATTTGGTCGTCATCTAAAAAACTTTGATCCTCCTGATCAACAGTACCTTCCACTAACTTACCTGCACAAGTAGAACAAGCACCTGCTCTACAAGAATAAGGCAAATCTATACCTTCATCATCAGCAATATCTAAAATAGTGTCTTGGCTACTAGTTATAATAACAAATTCTTCGTCAGGACACTTTAAAGTGACTTTATAAGACATATGATTTCTCCTATGATAACTATAAATGATTATACTAATTGTACATTACTTTAATAAGTTGAATATTATAATGACTATATATTAATAGTAAATCATAAAATCAAATAAATAACCATATTATATTTGTATATAATTACAACATACCGTAAAAATATTATAATTATAAATAAAAAATTTCTAAATAAATTTACAAAATTAATATAATGGTAGATACCTCGAAAAATAGTTTGAAATATAACTACATAAAACTCAAGCCCAAGAAAAATATTCAATCCAAGATATACATTAAAAATATATATCAAGAAATTTCTTGGTTAATCAAAAGATATTATATACAAACACAAAGACGACCTTCTAGTTTATTATCAGGTATATTACAGCCGTTACTATGGCTTATTTTATTTGGTGCATTATTCCAAAATGCACCTGTAAATCTATTAACACAAAATAAAAATTATCATCAATTTTTAAGTCCAGGAATTATCGTTTTCTCATCTTTTACAGGAGCTATCAATTCTGGTTTACCAATGATGTTTGATAGAGAATTTGGTTTCCTTAATAGATTACTCGTAGCACCATTAAAATCTCGCAACTCATTATTGGTCTCTTCAATTATTTTTATCGCAACAATCACTACATTACAAACAAGCTTTATAATCATATCCAGCTTACTAATAGAATATAACAAGCTAAATGTTCAACAAATCATAACTATACTTATAATACTTTTATTAATTACACTAAGTATAGGAAGCATAAGTATTTGCCTAGCATTTATTCTGCCTGGCCATATCGAATTTTTAGCACTCGTATTAATTGTAACTTTACCGACACTATTTTCAAGCACAGCATTAGCTCCGTTATCTTTTATGCCTTACTGGTTACAAATAATTGCCAGCATTAACCCACTTACTTATGCAATAGAAAGTATTAGATGTCTCTACTTAACACCTTATACAAACTATGAAAATTATATTATAAAAACAGTGTGGTTAAACTTAAATATACAGAATAGTATTTGTTTTTTAATGCTTATAACTCTTATATGCTTCTATACAGTAAAAAATATTATTCTATATAAATGCGAGTAAAACCTCATTAATTGATCTGAAGAATGTTATAATAGATTACTATGTAGTTAGTATATATCAAATAGTAAGAAAAGCAATAATTTTATATCTCTTAACTAGGAGGACAGTAGTTCAATGGGACTACCATGGTATCGTGTACATACAGTTGTATTAAATGATCCAGGACGCTTAATATCTGTTCACTTAATGCATACCGCTCTAGTAGCAGGATGGGCTGGTTCTATGGCATTATATGAGTTAGCCGTTTTCGATCCATCTGATCCTATTTTAAATCCAATGTGGAGACAGGGAATGTTCGTGATGCCTTTTATGGCAAGACTTGGAGTAACTGATTCATGGGGTGGATGGAGTATTACAGGAGAAAGCGTTTCCAATCCTGGGCTATGGAGTTTTGAAGGTGTTGCTATTACTCATATAGTTTTATCGGGCATGTTATTCTTAGCATCTATATGGCATTGGGTATATTGGGATTTAGAATTATTTAGAGATCCAAGAACAGGTGAACCTGCATTAGATTTGCCTAAAATATTTGGTATTCATCTACTGTTATCTAGTTTGCTATGCTTCGGTTTTGGTGCTTTTCATGCAACAGGATTATTCGGACCAGGAATATGGATATCAGATGGATATGGAATAACAGGGAAGGTACAACCTGTTGCTCCAGCTTGGGGTCCAGATGGATTCAATCCATTCAATCCAGGTGGAATAGCATCACATCATATAGCAGCAGGTACTGTAGGAATACTTGCCGGTTTATTTCATCTTACTGTTAGACCTCCACAACGCTTATATAGAGCACTGAGAATGGGTAACATAGAAACTGTACTATCAAGTAGTATATCCGCTGTTTTTTTCAGTGCTTTCGTAGCTTGTGGAACTATGTGGTATGGTTCAGCAACAACCCCTATAGAGCTTTTCGGGCCAACGAGGTATCAGTGGGATAGCGGATATTTTCAACAAGAAATTGAAAGACGAGTAGAAAATTCACTAAATGAAGGAGCAACACCTGAAGAAGCATGGTCTAAAATACCAGACAAATTAGCATTTTACGACTATATAGGCAATAATCCTGCAAAGGGAGGTTTGTTTAGAGCAGGGCCTATGGATAAAGGAGATGGCATAGCAGAAGCATGGTTAGGACATCCTATATTTCAAGATAAAGATGGAAGAGAATTAACTGTTAGAAGAATGCCTGCATTCTTTGAGACTTTTCCAGTAATACTTGTTGATAAAGACGGAATTATACGCGCAGATATACCATTCAGAAGAGCTGAATCAAAATACAGTATTGAACAAGTGGGTGTAACTGTAAGTTTTTACGGTGGAAAACTAAATAGTAAGGTGTTCACTGATGCTCCTAGTGTAAAAAAATATGCACGTAAAGCTCAATTAGGAGAAGTATTCGAATTTGATCGCACTACATTAGAATCAGATGGTGTATTTAGAAGCAGTCCTAGAGGATGGTTTACCTTTGGACATGCAAACTTCGCACTCATTTTTTTCTTCGGCCACTTATGGCATGGATCAAGAACCATCTTTAGAGATGTATTTGCAGGTATTGGTGCAGAAGTAACAGAACAAGTAGAATTCGGTGCATTCCAAAAATTAGGAGATAGAAGCAGTAAAAAACAAGGCGCTGTATAAAATATATATACTTATATAAGGAGATAAATATGGAAGCATTGGTATATGTCTTTTTATTAGTAGGAACATTAATGGTTATCTTCTTTGCTATATTCTTTAGAGATCCTCCAAGAATAGCGAAATAAATATAAACTAGATAATAAAGATATTGAACTATATCTAATTATAGACTAAAATAGCTACTTAAATTTAATGATATAAATTAAATTTAAGTAGCTATAAATCAAGAAAAATCATAATATAACCTTAAATTATTTATAGAATTTACAGTTATATTATTTACTCTTCATGTTCTTCAAAAGGATCACGAAGCTCTTTAGATATAGGGCCAAAAGAAGTATAAATAGAATACATTGTTATTCCTAATAATAAACTAGAAATAAAAATGCTAAGAACTGTTGCAGTTTCCATAAAGACAATATAAGTTCAGTTAATTTATTTTTATAATATTAATATTATAATTATATAAGATAAAAATTATAAAATACACAAACTAGATTCAAAAACTATGGCATTAAGAACAAGATTAGGAGAAATATTAAGACCTTTAAATTCTGAATATGGCAAAGTCGCTCCGGGTTGGGGTACAACTCCAATTATGGGAGTATTCATGCTATTATTCTTTTTATTTTTATTAATAATTTTACAAATATATAACTCATCTTTAATTTTAGAGAATGTAGATGTGGACTGGGCAACATTAGGAAGTTAAATAAAAATTTTATATAACCGGTAAATCTTTAAATTAAGATAAAGGCAATTGCTTTTATCTTTTATGTATAAACTTATATAATTAGACTTAAACTAAGACTTGACTAATAATAGTTCATTCTCAGAAAAATTAGTACTATTAACACCACTATACGTTTCTCTTATAAAACGTACAAGAACTGAATATTTGATATCTTTCTCAACCTTAACAACAGTACCTATATCTTGATACCAATAAGATTCTTTGCGTAAAACTTTAACTACTGATCCTTTCTTTATCATATAATTAACAATATAAATCAACATATAATAAAATTATTATATAACTAAACAAAATTTAAAAAATTAACTTATATAAACAAAAAATATATTTTCATATAATATAGTTGCCTAAAAAATATTAAAGATGTTAAATTCATTTAAACATAATTAATACAAGGCTTGACAACATGAAATTATCTTGGAAAACTTTATTATTGTTATCTTTACCAATAGTTGTAATTGGATTCTTTTTATGGCAAGGATTTTTAGCTCCTACAACAAGCGAGTTAAATACAAACATAGCACGTTCTAGAATGACTTATGGGCGTTTTTTAGAATATTTAGATATGGGTTGGATCAAGAAGGTTGATCTATACGATAATGGACATACAGCTATAGTAGAAGCAGTTGGTCCTGAATTAGGTAATAGAATTCAAAAGATTAGAGTTGAACTGCCAACAACAGTACCAGAATTAATTGTAAAACTTAAAAAAGCTAATATAGATTTGGATGCACACCCAACTAAAAATACTAGTGCAATCTGGAATTTAATAGGTAATTTATTATTTCCAATCTTATTAATACTAGGCTTAGCATTCTTATTCCGTCGCTCTAATAACTCTTCTGGTGGACCAGGACAAGCGATGTCATTTAGCAAATCTAAAGCTTTATTCCAAATGGAAGCTAAGACAGGTATAATTTTTAACGATGTTGCAGGAATCGACGAAGCCAAAGAAGAATTTGAAGAAGTAGTTACATTTTTAAAAAAACCAGAAAGATTTACGGCTGTAGGAGCTAAAATACCTAAAGGTGTTTTATTAATAGGCCCTCCTGGCACAGGTAAAACATTATTAGCTAAAGCAATTGCAGGCGAAGCAAATGTACCTTTCTTCAGTATTTCAGGATCTGAATTCGTAGAAATGTTTGTAGGTGTAGGTGCTTCACGAGTCAGAGATCTATTTAAAAAAGCAAAAGAGAATGCTCCGTGCATTGTATTCATAGATGAAATAGATGCTGTCGGTCGACAAAGGGGAACCGGTATTGGTGGTGGCAATGATGAAAGAGAGCAAACACTAAATCAATTACTAACTGAAATGGATGGTTTTGAAGGAAATACTGGAGTTATAGTAATTGCAGCAACAAACCGAGCTGATATACTTGATTCTGCTTTACTAAGACCAGGGCGCTTTGATCGACAAGTATCTGTAGAAATACCAGATTTTAAAGGCAGGTTAGACATATTAAAAGTTCATGCTAAAAACAAAAAGATGGATACAAGTATATCTTTATCCATAATAGCTAGGAGAACTCCTGGCTTTTCAGGAGCAGATTTGGCAAATTTACTAAATGAAGCAGCAATACTAACAGCTAGACGAAGAAAAAAATATATTACATTAAATGAAATAGATGCTTCTATTGACCGCATAGTAGCAGGTATGGAAGGAACAGCATTAACCGACAGCAAAAGTAAACGCTTAATTGCATACCATGAAATTGGCCATGCAATAGTTGGAACACTTTTGAAAGATCATGATCCAGTACAAAAAGTAACATTAATACCCCGCGGTCAGGCTAAAGGATTAACTTGGTTTACCCCCGGAGAGGATCAAAATTTAATATCAAGATCTCAAATTGTATCACGTATCATGGGAGCCTTAGGTGGTAGAGCAGCTGAAGAAGTTATATTTGGAGATACAGAAATAACAACTGGAGCTAGCAATGATTTACAACAAGTAACATCTATGGCTCGCCAAATGGTGACAAGATTTGGGATGTCAAACATAGGTCCATTATGCCTAGAAAATGAAGAATCAAACCCATTTTTAGGAAGAAGTATGGGAAGTGGATCAGAATATTCTGATGAAATTGCAATTAAAATTGATAAACAAATCTATCAAATCGTAGAAAAATGCTATCAAGAAACAGTCCAAATTATTCAAGATAATAGAATTATTATTGATAGATTAGTAGACTTATTAATTGAAAAAGAAACTATTGACGGAAAAGAATTCAAAGAAATCATAAATGAATACACACCCGTACCAGAAAAAGAAGCATATAGAGTATGAAAGATAAAATTAGTGAAACGAGATTGACGGGACTCGAACCCGCAACTTCCGCCGTGACAGGGCGGTGCTCTAACCAATTGAACTACAATCCCAGTATACTAATAGTTATAGCATCTCATACTAATCAAACAGTTGTCAAATATATAAACAGCTTAATACACAACAAAAGGAGAGGAAGGGATTCGAACCCTCGGTATGATTCACACATACAACAGATTAGCAATCTGGCGCTTTCAACCACTCAGCCACCTCTCCATTATAAAACTAAAATATAATAAGAAATTTAATGGCTCAGGCGGGACTTGAACCTGCGACCTTGGGCTTATGAGTCCCCTGCTCTAACCAACTGAGCTACTGAGCCATTATAATTGCTGTTAATTATAACATAAAAATAAAAACAAATAAATGAACATTTGATTAATTAAATAACTTATGCTACTAATTTTGATCCTACACCACTTGATGTTAAAATTTCCAATAATAAAGCATGCTCTATATTTCCATTAATAATATGAGCTGAAACAACATTATTCTTTAAAGCTTGAATACAACAGTCAACTTTAGGTATCATACCACCGACAATTATTTGCTTATCTTTTAAAGACTCTAACTTTTCTATATTTAAATGCTTCATTAAAGTCGTAGAATTATCAATATTAGACATAATACCTGGGGTATCTGTTAACAAAATAAGTTTATCAGCATTTAAAGACTCTGCAATGGCACCAGCTACAGAATCAGCATTAATATTATAAGATTGTCCATTTAAATCTGAAGCAACACTCGCAATAACAGGGATATATGCATTAGAAAGTAAAACATTAATAATATCAAGATTAACTTTTTCTACTTTACCCGTATAATTATCTGGCTGATCAGTAAAAAAACTAGATGCAGTAATTAAATTAGCATCTTTACCAGATAAACCAACTGCTAGATTAGATGAACGATTAAATAAACTAACTAAATCTTTATTAACTTTCCCTACTAGAACCATTTCTACTAACTCCATAGTTATTTTATCTGTAACACGAATACCATTAAAAAATTTAGGTTCTATATCCATTTGTTCCAACCAATAATTAATTATTGGTCCACCACCATGTACAACAACAACTTTAATACCTATATAAGACAAAAATAAAATATCGTCTATAATCTTCGACTTTAAATAAACATCTTTCATAGCAGAACCACCGTATTTAACAACTATAGTAGATCCATAAAAACGCTGTATAAAAGGTAAAAAATCACTTAATGCTTGTATACCCTCAGAATTTTTCAACATCTTTTCTCCTATCAATTAAATTTAGAATAAATAAAATCATCAAAACAAGTTTACAAAAACAATATCATTCACTTATTTTAATTTAAAACAACATAAAAATATAACAATACCAATATATGACAAAATTTTGGAACAATATAAACAAATTTCCGAGATTCATATTCTCAGTAATAATAGGATTTTTCTTGACAACTTTTCGCACAATTTTTGAGTTATTAAAAAAGAAAAATAAAAGACTAACTATAAGCATTATAATCATAGTATTTATTAGCATAACAACAAGCATTTTAAGGCAGATGTTAGGTATAAAATAAAAATTTCATAAATGAAATTTTTAAGATCTATAACAAAAAATTCGACATATATAATATTATATATACAGTTAAGAAAAAAAAGTAGATATTAGCAAATGAAAAGTCTTCCAATTCAAAATCCATTTAGTACATACAAGTATGTATTAAATAAAAAATATTCGTTTACAAAATAGAAATTTTTACCTTCAATTATAATCTATTATTATTTACTTATAATGCACAAAATATTTTAAGAAATCCATGAATACAAATTATGATTCTAATTTAAAGGAAATTACAGGTGCCTTTGCTCTTATAGATAGTTTAGTGAGGAATGATGTAAAACATGTTTTTGGTTATCCTGGTGGTGCTATTTTGCCTATTTATGATGAATTATATAGATGGGAAAATAAGGGTTTAATTACGCATATCTTATGCCGTCATGAACAAGGTGCATCTCATGCTGCTGATGGTTATGCTAGATCTACAGGAAAGGTTGGTGTATGTTTTGCGACATCTGGTCCAGGGGCCACTAATCTTGTCTCTGGTATTGCTACTGCACAGTTAGATTCTGTTCCTTTAGTTTTAATAACTGGTCAAGTGGCAAGGCCCTTTATAGGTACAGATGCTTTTCAAGAAGTTGATATTTTTGGTATCACTTTACCTATAGTTAAACATTCTTATGTTGTTAGAGACCCTCGAGATATGTCTAGAATAGTTTCTGAAGCTTTTTATATTGCTCAACATGGAAGACCAGGACCTGTTTTAATTGATGTTCCTAAAGATGTTGGTTTAGAGAAATTTTTGTATCAACCTACTAATCCGACTAATATCAAATTGCTTGGTTGCCGTCCAATTACAAAACCTAAGGATAGTCAAATTGTTAAAATTCTGAATCTTTTATATGAATCTAGTCAGCCTTTACTCTATGTTGGAGGCGGTTCTATTATTTCTGGTTCTCATCAAGTAATTCAAGAGTTTTCTGATCGTTTTCAGATACCTATATGTACTACTTTAATGGGTAAAGGAATTATTGACGAGAATAATAGTTTATCTTTAGGTATGTTAGGTATGCATGGTACAGCTTATGCTAATTATGCTGTTAGCGAGTGTGATTTATTAATTGCTCTTGGTGCTAGATTTGATGATAGAGTTACAGGTAAGTTAGATGAGTTTGCGTGTAATGCTAAGGTCATACATGTTGATATTGATCCTGCAGAAATAGGTAAAAATCGTGTTCCCCAAGTTGCTGTTTTAGGAGATGTTAAGAGTGTAATAAGCAGTATATTAGAATATCTTGATAGCAATTCCAGTTTGTTATTTAATTCTCAGCAAACTTGTTCTTGGAAGAATAGAATAGTAATGTGGAAAAAACAATATCCTCTATTGATTCCGAAGCATGTTAATAGTTTATCTCCTCAAGAAGTGATCTTTGCTTTATCTCGTATTCAACCAACGGCTTATTTTACTACTGATGTAGGTCAGCATCAAATGTGGGCAGCTCAGTTTGTAAATGTATTACCTCGACATTGGATGTCTAGTTCTGGGTTGGGAACTATGGGCTATGGACTTCCTGCTGCTATTGGTGTTCAAATTGCTTATCCTTCTGAGAGCGTTATATGTATTAGTGGAGATGCTAGTTTTCAAATGAACTTTCAAGAGCTTGCTACAATTGCTCAATATAATTTGCCTATAAAAATTATTATTATAAATAATAAATGGCAAGGTATGGTTAGGCAGTGGCAACAAGCTTTTTATGGAGAGAGATATTCGCATTCTAATATGGAAAAAGGTGCTCCTAACTTTGTTTTATTAGCTAAGTCTTTTGGTATACTAGGTTTAAATTTAGAGTATAGACATGATATGAGTGAGGTTTTGCATCGTTTTGTAAATTATGATGGTCCATGTCTATTAAATTGTAAAGTCAAGGAAGAAGAGAATTGTTATCCTATGGTGGCACCTGGTAAAAGTAATTCACAAATGATAGGAATATCTAAGCTTATCAAAAACAAAAATATATCATTAGCTAAGATGAAAGTGGATAGCCCCTAATGGGAATTGAACCCATAACTTTTTCCTTACCAAGGAAATACTCTACCATTGAGTTATAAAGGCATAATTTATGAAGATTCACTATTAGTATTGGGCCGGGTTGGATTTGAACCAACGTAGGTAATACCAGCGGATTTACAGTCCGCCCCCATTAACCACTCGGGCACCGACCCATATGAGTTATAAAATTTTATTAAAGTATAGAAACATTGAAGTCATTATAATTGTCCTGGATACAACTGGACTCGAACCAGTGACTTTCACGATGTCAACGTGATACTCTGACCAACTGAGCTATGCATCCTTGCTTCATACAATATACTATCATATTTTTAATTAATGTTCATAAAAAAATTCTTAATTAAATTTTGTTTTTAATCTTGTAGCTTTCCCTGATCTTGATCTTAAATAGTATAATTTAGCTCGTCTTACTTTTGCTTTTCTAATTATTTTAATATTTTTCACTAAAGGAGAATGTATAAGGTAAACTCTTTCAACGCCAATATTTTGTAAAGTTTTCCTAATTGTAATAGTTGTAGTTAGTTGTGACTTGTGTTTTGATATTATGACTCCTTCTACAGTTTGAATTCTCTGTTTATTACCTTCTTGGATCAGAATAGACATTTTTATACTATCACCTATATCCATAGCAGGTATTTTGATTTTTTTAAAGTCTTTTTCTATTGTATCAATAATAGAATTTTTTTTGTAAGCTTTTCTATACATTATTCGTCTTTATAACAATTGTTTTATTTTATTTAAACATTCAATTTATATATAAATAATATAGTATCATAACATTGTAATGTAATATTATTATTTTTTAGTTATATGTATTTTTATCAAAAATTTTATTTCAGTTCTAATAACTATCATTTGTTTAATTATCAGTTGAATTATATGTTAATATTTTCTTTTTTTTCATACAAAATTATATCTAAGGATTTTATGTATTTTAATAGTATAAATAATTATAATTTTTCAATATATTCTAGACATTTTTTGAAAGTATTAGTTTTTATTATTATGTCGAATAATGTGAACATATTACTTGAAGTAAAGATTAATAACTTTAGAGCTTTAAGCTTATACTATTGGTTAGGTTTTTCAGTTATGCGTATAAGACTTTATTATTATATATTAAATAAATCTACTTCTTCAGCTTATTCTTTATTTAATACAAGATCGATAAGTAAAAATATATTTAGGCGTTATCTTATTTTTAATATTTATTAGTTATTTATGCATAGTATTATTCTTGATCCTATTCTTCCTCACAATTATATTGCTGAGGAAATTTTATTGGGTACTATTTTGATTCATCCCACTATTTTTTCGCAACTTATACCTTTTCTTAAGTCAGATTCTTTTTTTGTAGAGTCTCACCAGTTGATTTATGCTAGCTTAATTACTCTTCATAAAGATAATAAAATAGATATTTTGCAATTATTTTATTTTTTAAATAGTTCACAAATATTATATTATGTAGGTGGAGTTTTCAAAATTATTGAGTTGATGAGACAGAGTCATATTTTTATGCCATCTATTAACATGTATGTTTATATACAAGAGTTGATAATTTTAATTAATAATAGTTATACAAGACGTTTAATAATTCAGTATGGTTATAATGTTATTAAATTAGCTAACATTCACGATTTACATTGTTATCAAATATATAATAAGGTATCTGAATATTTGGAATCTACAGTGCATAAAATTCCTAAAGAAAATTTTATGACTTTCAAAGACTTAATTGGTGATTTGCTGATACAGCTAAAATATCAGAATTTGAATTTAGTTCAGTCAACTATAAAGCGGAATGTAATTCTATCAGGTTTTGAATCATTAGATCAATTAATACAAGGTTTACAAGGTGGTGATCTAATTGTGATTGCTGGGCGTCCTTCAGTAGGTAAAACTTCTTTTGTAATTAATTTAGCATTTAATATTTTATCTTCTATTTCATTAGGTTTATGTTTTTTTAGTCTTGAGATGTCAAAAATACAAATAGTTAGTAAATTTATTGCTATTGCATCTGGTATTTCTACTCAAAATATTTCTTTTAATAAAATTAGAGTAGATGAATGGTTTGATTTGAATCAAATTTGTCGTAAATTGATGAAATATAAAGTTTATATTAATGATACACCTAATATATCGATTGATTATATTGAATATATATCTAAGTTGCTTTATCAAGAAACGGGTATTATTCAATTAATAATTATTGATTACTTACAGTTAGTTCAAGTAGAAGATTTTAATAATAATATCAGAACACAAGAATTGGGTTATATAACGAGAAAATTAAAGTTGCTAGCAAAATATCTAAGTGTACCTGTAGTTGTTTTATCTCAATTAAATAGAAGTATTGAAACTAGAGTCAATAAAATTCCTTTATTATCTGATCTTAGAGAAAGTGGATGTGTGGTCAATTATTATAGTTTTAATTTAGATATAATTAATAATATTCATCCACAAATTTTACATAACTATAAAATTTTAGTTAGAATTAATATGATTGAATGTTTTAACAATAATGATTTATCTAATATACTTTTATATACTTCACATTTTGATTTTTCTTTACAGTATTGTTTTAGTATATGTTTCCCTTATGATCTACTCAGCTTAACACATAATCATAAATTATATTTAAAAATAAGATGGCTTAAATTAAGTTTTTATTTGGAAAATACTATTTCTGTTATAAATTATTTTTATAGATTGTCTAAATATATTTTTGAATATGTTTATATTTCACATATCATTTATTTTGATTATTTTCAAGTTTTTGATTTTCAAGAGCCAACTTATTCTGTTTTGCGCCTTAGTAATTTTATTTTGCATAATTCAATTGAGCAAGATGCAGATATAGTTATTATATTATCACAATCTGATAGTCATATTGGTTTAACTAAAATTATAGATGTGTCATTATGTAAAAATCGTAATGGTGCTACTGGTTCTTGTAAGTTACTATTTACACCGCAAAACAATAAATTTTGTGATGTCAATTTATAAATTTATATTGTATTATTTAATTAATTGATTATTATTATTCTTGCGATCCAGATGAACATATGTTAATCTAAAGTGAGCTTATTTTAGCCGGGATAGCTCAGTTGGTAGAGCAGTGGACTGAAAATCCTCGTGTCACCAGTTCAAATCTGGTTCCTGGCAATAATCTTAATCACAACTTACAACAATAATATGTTATTGTTGTAAGTTGTGATTAAGATTGTAAAATTTCTATTTGTTCGCCTAATAATACTGTTACTTTCCCCTCATCAGTTACATCTACAACTGCGCTATCACCAGCTTTAATTTTACCCGATAAAACTTCTTCTGCTAAACTATCTTCTAATAGCCTCATCACGGCTCTACGTAGTGGTCTTGCTCCGTAACTAGGATTGTATCCTTCATCCACTAACCGATTTTTGAATCTTTCAGTTACTTCTAGTTCTATTTTTTGTTGTTTAATCCGTTCGAATACTTCTTGTAACATAATTTCTGCTATTTCGCGTACTTCGTTTTTAGTCAGTTGTCTAAACACTATAATTTCATCTAATCTGTTTAAAAATTCGGGACGAAAATATTGTTTTAATTCTTCATTAACTAATGATCTAATACGATTATATTGTGACTCTGTTTGCGATTCTCCAAGCTCAAATCCTAAGCTTCCTCCTCCTTTTTCTATAACTTTTGAACCTATATTAGATGTCATAATTAACAGAGTGTTTTTGAAGTCTATTGTTCTACCTTTAGCATCAGTTAGTCTACCATCTTCTAAAATTTGCAATAAAAGGTTAAAAATATCTGGATGAGCTTTTTCGATTTCATCAAATAGGATGACTGTATAAGGACGCTTTCTAACAGCTTCTGTTAAATATCCACCTTCGCTATAACCTACGTAGCCAGGTGGTGAACCAATTAGTTTGGAAACAGTATGTCTTTCCATATATTCAGACATATCTAATCTAACCATTGCTTCTTGTGAACCAAAAAAATAAGAAGCTAGTGCCTTAGTTAATTCAGTCTTTCCGACTCCAGTAGGGCCAGAGAATATAAAGCTTGCAATAGGTCTATTAGGGTTTTTTAATCCAACTCTCGCTCTTCTTATTGCTCTAGAAACAGCTACTACAGCTTCGTCTTGTCCAATGATACGACTATGAAGAGTTTCTTCCATATGCATTAATTTTTCTGACTCACTTTTGGTTAATTTTGTTACTGGTATACCTGTCCAAAATGCAACTATTTCTGCAATATCATCTTCTGTTACTACAGGATCTTCAATTTGTAAATCAGGTTCATTTTTTTTACTTTGTGCAATGGCTGCAATTTGAGCTTTAATTTCCATTTCTCTGGTTCTATATTGTTCTGCTTTTTCGTATTTTTGCGCCCTGATTGCTTCATCTTTTGTTTTCAACACGTTTCTCAGTTCTTTATCTAATTCTCTAGCAGCTGGAGGTAGTTGAGAATTTAATAATCTAACTCTTGAGCCAGCTTCGTCAATTAAATCAATAGCTTTGTCAGGTAAAAAACGATCTGAAATATACTGATTAGCATATTTAGCAGCTGCTGCTAAGGCAGCATCAGACATTTTTAATTGGTGGTGTTTTTCGTATCTATCTCTTAAACCAAATAAAATTTCAATAGTTTCTTCTACACTTGGTTCTCCAACTAATACAGGCTGAAACCGTCTTTCGAGTGCTGCATCTTTTTCTATATGTTTACGATACTCTTCTAATGTTGTTGCTCCTATACATTGCAATTCTCCCCTAGCTAATGCTGGTTTCAGTAAGTTTGCTGCATCGATGGCTCCTTCAGCAGCGCCAGCTCCAATTAAAGTATGTACTTCATCGATAACTAGTATAATATTATTAGCTGATTTTATTTCATCCATAATTCGTTTAAGTCTTTCTTCAAATTCTCCTCTGTATTTTGTCCCAGCAACTAATAGACCGACATCTAATGTAACAACTAGCTTATCTTCTAATATAGAAGGTATATCTTTATTTGCAATTCTTTGTGCTAAGCCTTCTGCTATAGCTGTTTTTCCTACTCCTGGTTCACCAATTAGAACAGGGTTATTTTTTGTTCTTCTTCCTAATATTTGTATTACTCGTTCAATTTCTTTTTGTCTCCCAACTACTGGATCTAATATACCTTCTATTGCTAATTCTGTTAGGTTTGAGCCAAACTCCTCTAGTGTAGGAGTTTTGCTTCTTGTTTGTGTATTATTACTTCCATTTGTGCTCGCTTCTGTATTATCACCCAACATTTGAATGACTTCTGTTCTAATAGATGCTACATTAACCGCTAGATTTTCTAGTACTCTTGCAGCTACACCTTCACCTTCACGTACTAAACCCATTAATAAATGCTCTGTACCTATGTAATTATGTCCAAGTTGTCTAGCTTCTTCTAAGGAAAGTTCTAGAACTCTTTTGGCTCTTGGAGTGAAAGGGATTTCAACTGCTACAAATCCTGAACCTCTACCAATAATTTTTTCCACTTCTATGCGTGCGTCTTTTAAATTTACATTCATAGATTTTAATACTTGTGCAGCAATTCCTGTGCCTTCACCTATTAAACCTAATAAAATTTGTTCTGTACCAACAAAGTTATGACCTAAGCGTCTAGCTTCTTCTTGAGCAAGCATAATAACTTTTATTGCTTTTTCTGTAAATCGTTCAAACATTTAATTAAAGCAAATGAATATATATTACCTTTGATACTAAATAATAATAACACATTTGAAAATATAACTTAATAGTTATATAAAAAAGTTTTTTATGTATTATATCAATCTTCATTAAGTATTAAAAATAATTTAATTGATATTGGTTATTACTTATAACTAGATTCATTGGACAGAATTTTGTTATCATTTATAATAATTATTAAATCTATATAATACTTAATTGTTGAGTTTGTGCAATGTTTTATATTTTTTAATTGAGGAAAATTATTATGGCTGTTATTCAATTTATTAAAGGAATTAATGAAACAGTTGTTGCTGATGTTTCTTTAACACGTTCTAGAGACGGTAGTAAAGGTACAGCAACATTTAGATTCAGCAATCCGGATATATTGAGATCGGGTATGGAGGATCAAGGTAATATTACAGGTATGTATTTAAAAGATGATGAAGGTGAACTTATGACTCGAGATGTGAGTGCTAAATTTATTAATGGTAAACCCCAAGCTATAGAAGCTATATATATAATAAAAAATCCACAAGAATGGGATCGTTTTATGCGTTTTATGGAAAAATATGCTAATCGAAATAAACTTTCTTTTACTAAAGCTAAGTGAAATTAATTTGCATTTTTTTAAATGATATATTGCTAATATTAAATTATGAATGTTTACTGTATTCAATATTTTTGTATATGAAATTCTCTTTAAAATGGCTTAAACAAATTGTAGATTTGAGTGGTATAAAATTTACGTATATTGCAAACAAATTAAATGTATCAGGTTTTGAAATAGAAAATATTATTCATGATCCATCTACTAATGATACAATTTTTGATTTAGCTACAACAGCCAATAGACAAGATGTGTTAAGTGTAGTAGGCCTAGCTAGAGAAATGAGTTGTCTTTTTAATAGACCTTTAGTATATAAATTGTACAAAGATTCTATTAATACTAAGATTAATGGTATTAATTTTTTAGATAAAAATAGCTCTTTATTAGATTTGTCTTTAATTCAGATATATGGTTTAAATAATACTTTATCGCCTTCGTGGCTTCAATATTATTTAATAAGTCAAAATATTCAACCACTGAATCTATTAATTGATATTTCTGAATATATATATTTGAAATGGGGACAATCAGTACATATATTTGATAAAAAAAAAATTCATTCTTTAGAACTGAATTATTCTTTATTCAGTTTACAGAAAACAAATAGCGATTTATTCAGTAACCAAAATATTGAATTAGAAGTTTTAACATATGATGATTTCGTATTGTCTACTATTGGTTTTTATACAAATCCCAGTATTCAGTGTGACTTTTTAACAAATTCTATACTTATTTTTGGTCAGGTATGTAGTAAACAATATATTAAAAGTATGCAAAAGCTTTTAAATTTCAGTACAGATCTATCAAAAAAATGCTTAAATCAAGGCTTGAGGTCTGATTTTGTTAATGCATTATATGAGACAGTTCAGTTAATTGGATCATTTGGATATGGTACATTAGGTAAGTTTTATGGATACCATAAGTTATATTATAAACCTCAAATTATTATTTTAGAAATAAATAAAATACACAATGTTTTAGGTTTTGCTAGAAGAAGTTTTTGTGGCTATCTAACTATACAAGAAATTATTCATTTGCTAGAAAGTTTGAATTTTATTACAATATATGATGAGTCAAAGAATATTTTGAAAATACAAGTGCCTATTAATAGACAAGACGATATTAAAAGGCCTATAGATGTGATTGAGGAAATAGGGCGTATTTATGGCTTTAATAAGTTCATGAGTAGGTTGCCCTTTATGTATAACAATTTGTCTATTAATAATAAGCTGATAAATCAAATAAGTCAAATTCGTTGCTTATTACGTAATTTGGGTTTACATGAAGTTCAAAATTATTCTTTCTGTGATTCTTTGATTACTAATAGTACAACATCAGTTAAAGTTTTTAATCCTTTAGGTCAAGATCAGTCTTTTCTCAGAACTAATTTAATAGATCAATTGGTTATGAATAAGCAAAATAATCTGAAACAAGGTAACAAAAATATTGAAATTTTTGAAATAGGAAAGATATTTAAATGTAATCAATTAAATAGAACACCTAATCATATTGTTAGTTCTTTTGAATTTTTACGTCTTTCTGGTTTAATTACAAATACTGCTTTTCTACGAAGATCGTGGTCAAATAAACCAGAAGCACTTAGTTGGTTTCATGCTAAAGGTATATTAGAAGAGTTTTTAGACAGATTGCAGGTGACGATAGTATGGAAAAGCATAAATGATTTAAATCAAAGTTGTTTATTTTTTAATTTAACGAAATTGTTAAAGATTAATCGTACAGCAATTATTTATAATATGCATAATCAAGAAATAGGTATATTTGGACAGTTGCGTAATTGCTATGGAATTTCTGTCTATACATTTGAATTTGATTTAATCAAATTAATAGCTTCTATTAAATCTTTAAATCATATTAATTCTGTTGTTTATCCTTATTCTTATTATCCTAGTTTAATTAGAGATGTGTCTTTAACTTTAGAAAAACTTAATAGTATAGATGTAATTAAGCAAGAAATATCTAGCTTTAATAATTCTTTAATCGAATCAATTGAAGTATTTAATCATTATAAAAATAAGTCTAATGATTGTTATAATGTTGGTTTACGCATTATTTATAGAGCTTATGATAGAACTTTAAGTTATGATGATATTAATCGTATTGATAAAGAAATAGGATATTTATTGAGTAGATATAGATCATGCTAATTTATATTTTACAGATATAAAGTAAATCATAAGCCGGATTTTGTTCTTAATAATTTTAAAATTTATATATTTTATGTGAAAATTAAATTTATTAAGGGTAGTTATTAATCTTTTTTTATATTTACATATAAACTTTTTGCAGTACTGATAATAAACTGTAAATTATAATTAATTCTTTCATGATAGATATTTTTAATGTAAAGTTTATTACTTTGCTCTTATATGGGGTTTGCCTAGCAAGTATTTTTATAATACTTCTGGTACGCTCTTACTGCACCTTTGCACCCTTACCTATGTTATAAGTAAATTAAATTAGGCGGTTTTTTTCTGTGGCACTTTCCTTATAGTCACCTATACTGTTGTTTATACAGCTATACTATATACTAATTGGAGCCCGGACTTTCCTCAAATTTGTTTTAAAATTTGCAACTACCTATGTTTACTTATGTATATATAATACATATTTTACAAAAAAAGTACAATCATATCTTGGTGACTTAATTCATAATAATTAAAATGAAAAAGATACATTTAACTAGTTTTTCAGAACAAGATTTCGGAGCTATATTAACTCAATATAAATATAATTTGCATCCGGGTGATATTATAGCTGGTACTATTTTTCATCAGGAGTCACAAGGTTTTTTAGTAGATGTGGGAGCAAGCATCGCAGGTTATTTGCCAGTAGATGAAATTTTATTAAGTTCCTGCAATAATAGATATGATTTTCAATATTTTGTTAATCATACAAGAGAATTTTTTATTTTGGCTTATGATAAGCATAGAAAACAATTGTTATTATCGATTAAAAGGTTAGATTATATAAGGGCTTGGAAACGTATTAAGCAGCTCGAATCAGAAGATGTTATTTTAGATGTTTCTATATTTAATCTGAATAAAGGAGGAATTTTAACTGTTTTAGAAGGTTTGCAAAGTTTTATACCTAAATCTCATTTAATTACATTTACTAACTATGAATTTATGTTAAAATACCATCTACCATGTAAGTTATTATTAGCTGATGAAAAAAATAATAAGATTATATTAAGTCATAAACTAGCTTTACTTGATCTTTATTCTAATTTATTGAAAATAGGTAAATTTGTTTATGGTCAAATTATTCAAATTAAGCAATATGGTATTTTTATTACGATCTATGGTATACCTGCATTACTACATATATCAGAAATAGGGCCTCAATATATAGAAAATATAAATCATACATTTCAAATTGGAAATAAAATCAAAGTTAAAATTATTCATATTGATATGAAACAAGCTAGATTGTCTGTTTCTAGACGAGAACTTGTTTAACCTCCTCCAACAATTGTAATAATTTCTATTTTATCTTGTGATTTAAAGAAAATTTTATCAAATTCTGTAGAGTGTATAATACGATTATTATGTTCTACAATAATGGAATTTAATTCAAATTCTAGATAGTGTAATAATTCTTTAAGGGACATATGAATATAACAATTAAATGCTTGTCCATTGATAAAAATCGTGTTGTATATTGTGTTCATATAATATATTTTGCCAGAATCTATTAAATTTTTAAAAAAATATAGACTTATTACTTAAAAAGTATTATACTTCATTATTATATTTTTGAATTTTGGCGGATGTAGCCAAGAGGTTAAGGCAGTGGATTGTGGCTTCACTATTCGCGGGTTCGAGTCCCGTCATTCGCCCTTCAGTTTATTTAAAGAATTTAATAAAGTTAATTTTGTTAGTTCTGTGCGGTTTCTAGTTTTTGTTTTATTTAATAAGCGGCTTACATATTTTTCTATATTTCTTATGCTTGATTTAAGTTTATTAGCAATTTCTTTATTTGTATAGCCTTTTGATACTAGTATCAGTACTTTATATTCTGTTGGTGTTAAAGAATTGAAAATAGGATCTTGTTTTTTATTTTGAATTTTTTGGATATTGTGATTAATATTTTGTTTATGAGATTCAAGTTGTTTAAATATATTATTGATTATAGCTATTAATTCTTCAGGATAAAATGGTTTAGCAAGATATGCATTACATCCTAAGTTATATCCTAAAATACGATCTTGTGTCATACCTTTGGCTGTTAAAAAAATTACAGGTGTTTGGTACCAGTTTTTTTTAGAGCGTATTCTTTTAATTAACTCGTAACCATCTATATTTGGCATCATGATATCAGTAATGATTAAATTTGGTCGAATAATTGTTAAATTTTCTAATGCATTACATGCATTTGTTGTAATGTGTATAGTAAAGCCCTCAGGTATTAAGTAAGAAGCCATTGAGTTTAATAAATCTATATCATCATCTATAAGAAGTATTATTTTTTTCATTATCAGATTATATAAAAATGAGTATGTTGTTAAAAACTTATTTTTAGTATTAAGATATAAGTAAAAATTATGAGTAATAAATGGAACCAATTATTTTTTGAATCAGAGATTCCTTTTTATATTTATAAGTTGAATAAAGGAGATTCGTTAATCTTTAAATATCAAATAAAGTACAAACCGTTAATTATAATTTTTTATGGTACTGTATATGTCATGAAAATTTTTACAAATAGTGAATCTATTTTTATAGCTATATTGACTAATAAAAGTGTAATTGATTTCAATTGTCTTGATTCTAATTATGTTTATTATAAAGTAGTTGCATTAGAAAATACTTACTTTATTAAATTTTTTTGTTTAGATTATAGTGCTAATTATCAGTATTTATTAACTTCAATTAAATTGCTGGATCTATTTCGTTATACTTTAAAACAATATGAAAGTTCATTATATATATTAATGCATAAATCTATTAGATATAGAGTAGTTCAATTGTTGTTATTATTATGTAGGGATTTTGGAGTATTAAATAAGAATTATGTTTTTATTCCTTTTGAGTTGTCACAAAAAACTATTAGTTATATTACAGGAAGTAATCCAATTACCGTCAATAAAGTTATGCATTTTTTAATTAAAAGACTTTTTATAAAGTATATTGTAAAAAATAAAATTCTAATATGCTATTTTTCTTTTTTTAATTATTTACGTAATAATAAAATTACTTAATATATAAACTTAATATATAAAAAAGAAAATAATAAATGTTATAATTATATTTATCTAAGATTTAATTTCAATAATCAAATTAAGTGAACTGTAGTTTAAACGCACAATTTTTATATTTTACTAAACAATTAATATGGGAAAGGTTTATGATTGGTTTGAAGAAAGATTAGAAATTCAAGCCATTGCAGATGATATAACTAGTAAATATGTCCCACCTCATGTAAATATTTTTTATTGTATTGGTGGTATAGTATTTACATCTTTTTTAATTCAAGTTGCAAGTGGTTTTGCTATGACTTTTTATTATCGACCAACTGTAGCTGAAGCTTTTTCGTCTGTTGAGTATCTTATGACAGATGTTAATTTTGGTTGGTTAATAAGATCAATTCATAGATGGTCTGCTAGTATGATGGTGCTTATGTTAATATTGCATATGTTTAGAGTATATTTAACGGGTGGTTTTAAAAAACCACGTGAATTAACTTGGGTAACAGGCGTTATACTAGCTGTTTTAACAGTTTCTTTTGGCGTAACTGGTTATTCGTTACCATGGGATCAGATAGGATATTGGGCCGTGAAGATTGTAACAGGTGTTCCTGAAGCTATTCCTGTAGTAGGAGCAAGTATCGTTGAATTATTAAGAGGTGGAGTAAGTGTAGGACAAAGTACACTTACGAGATTTTATAGCTTACATACTTTTGTTTTACCCCTTTTAACTGCTGTGTTTATGTTAATGCATTTTTTAATGATTCGTAAACAAGGAATATCAGGGCCGCTATAATTGATAATTGTATTTATAAATATATTTAAAATTTAGTATTTGAGGAATTTCTATATGTCAATCATAAAAAAGCCTGATTTAACTGATCCAAAACTACGCGCTAAATTAGCCAAAGGTATGGGACATCATTATTATGGAGAGCCAGCTTGGCCAAACGATATATTATATATGTTCCCTGTTGTTATTTTAGGTATACTAGCTTGTGATGTCGGTTTATCAGTTTTAGAGCCCTCTGCTATAGGAGAGCCAGCGAACCCTTTTGCTACACCTTTAGAAATATTACCAGAATGGTATTTTTTTCCTACTTTTAATTTATTAAGGGTTATACCAAATAAGTTGATAGGTGTTCTTTCTATGGCGTCTGTACCTGCAGGCTTAATTACTGTTCCGTTTATTGAAAGTGTCAATAAGTTTCAGAATCCTTTTAGACGTCCTGTTGCTACTACAGTATTTTTAATTGGAACTTTTGTTGCAGTTTGGCTTGGTATTGGTGCAACTATGCCCTTATCTAAGGCAATTACTTTAGGAATATTTTAAATATTTCTAAAATATGGAATCATAACAATATTGTTATGATTCCATATTTTATTTAATAGAAACTTTTGCTCCTGCTTCTTCAAGCTGTTTTCTTAATTCTTCAGAATTTTCTTGTGTTGTATTTTCTTTGATTGTTTTAGGTGCCGATTCTACTAATTCTTTTGCTTCCTTCAAACCTAAACCAGTTATTGATCTTACAACTTTCAATATAGCAATTTTTTTATTTGCTGGTACTTCTTCTAATATAATATCAAATTCTGTTTTTTCTTCTGCTTCGTTTTTTGTAGAACTATCTGCCTCTGTAGGCATAATTATTGCTTGGTTTTGAGATGAAATAGATGCATCAATATTAAATGTTTCTTCTATTTGTTTTACTAATTCAGCTGCTTCTAATAATGTTAATGACTTTAAATCATTAAGAATATTATTAATTTTTATATTCATTATATAAATAAGTTGTTTATTTTGCATGTAAATAAAGTAAACGTTTTGAGCACTTATTTTATCATAAATAGCTTTCACGTAAAAGGTTAATATCTAAAGGTATTGAAGGTCCCATAGTACTGCTAATATATATAGACTTCCAATATTTACCTTTGGAACCTTGTGGTCGGTTCTTATCTATAGATTGTTGTAAAGCAATTAAATTGCTATATAAGTCTTCTGGAGTAAAATTAAGCTTACCAAATGGAATATGTAATATTCCACTACGGTCGATTTTATATTCTAATTTGCCTGCTTTGAATTCTTTAATTGCATTTACTAAATCATTTGTTACTGTGCCAGCTTTAGGTGAAGGCATTAGCCCTTTGGGTCCCAAAATTTTACCTAGTTTAGCAATTGATATCATAATATCTGGAGTAGCTATGAGTTTATCGAAATCTAAACGACCCTTTTTGATTTCATCAATTAGATCTTCTCCTCCTATTATATCTGCTCCAGTGGATTGTGCTTGTGGAATTTGATTGCTTGTGGTAACTACAGCTATGCGGGTCATTTTACCTGTTCCCTTAGGTAGCATCACAGTTGCTTTTAATTGTTGGTCTGCATATTTAGGGTCTAATCCCAATACAATATGTACTTCTGCTGTTTCTACAAAATTTACATTAGATAAATTTTTCATTAAATACAAAGCATCTAAAGGTGCATAAAACTTGTTTTTTTCTACTTGCTTTAAAAGTATATTAAAGCGGCGTGAATGTTTTGTCATGTTAAATATATTTTATATTAGTCACTAATTTCAATACCCATATTTTTTGCAGTGCCTTTCACAATTTTCATGGCTTTTTTGATATCTTGAGTATTTAAATCTTGCAATTTAGTTTCAGCGATTTCTTGTAATTGTGTTACAGAAATTGATGCAAGTTTTTGAGTGTTTGGCTGTCCTGATCCACGTTGTATTTTAGCAGCTTTTTTTAGTAATATGGCTGCTGGTGGAGTCTTTAAAATAAATGAAAAACTACGGTCATCATATATTGAAATTTCAACTGGTATGACCAAGCCGAGCTTATCTGTTGTTCTTGCATTATATTCTTTGCAAAACATTACAATATTAGCCCCGTATTGTCCCAATGCTGGGCCTACTGGTGGAGCGGGGGTAGCTTTACCTGCATTAAGAGCTAATTTAACAAGCCCTACAATTTTTTTAGCCATAAAATATCTATTTATTTTTTATTATTGATTTTATTGGTCTATTATAGAGCATCAGAGTTATTAATGTAAAATTAATATTGTTGTATTTGATTTATTTGTTATTAGATATTATTTATATTTTTATGGACTTAATATAATTGTACGATTACACGCCTTGAAGGACTTGAACCCTCGACATCAGGTTTTGGAAACCTACGTTCTACCAACTGAACTAAAGGCGTATTACATAATAAACATACATTAAAATATAAAAAAAGTAAAAAATGAAGTAAATAAAATAATTTTAAAAGTTTGATCTGAAATATTTATGAATTAAAGCATATAATTTGTAAGTTTAATTATGCAATCAATATTGTCACAGGAGTAAATTTAATAGAAACTGTGGACAATATAATCTCTAACGTGAGATTATGTTACTATATTAATAGTATTGTTTTTTATCTGTATATTTTTATGTTTCATCCTATATCCATTAATCATCTTTCAGAATTAGAGTATAAAAGATATGCTCGTCATCTAGTTTTAGATAATATTGGAGATAATGGACAAAAAAGATTAAAAGCAGCTAAAATTTTATTTATTGGTGCTGGCGGATTGGCTGCATGTGGTATCATTTATTTAGCTGCTTCTGGAATAGGTTATTTAGGTATTGTAGATAGTGATCAGGTAACTTATTCTAATTTACACAGACAAATTTTATATAAAGATGAAGATATTGGTAAATTAAAAGTTCATGTGGTACGTGATAGAATTAAAGATATCAATGCACAGTGTACTACTCATATATATTCGTGTATAGTAAATGAAAATAATTGCAGAGATATTATTAAAAATTATGATATAGTTATAGATACAACTGATAACTTTCAATCAAGATATGTAATTAGTAGATCGTGCTATTTACATAATAAGATACATATTTATGGGGCTGTGCAAAGCTTTGAAGGTCACGTAAGTGTTTTTAATTATAAAAGTGGCCCCTTATATTCTGATCTATACCCTAACCACTTAAATTTATACACTAAAAAGTGTAGCATGTTAGGTATCTTTGGTGTATTAACGGGTATTATAGGTATGCTTCAAGCAGTAGAAGCAATGAAAATTATTTTAGGAATAGGCAATATTTTAAGTGGTTATTTATTAGTATATAATCTTCTTGACTTATCTTTTAAAACAATAGAAATAGTGCCTAAAATGAATTTTAATTTACTAAATGATTACTACACAAATGAATTGTCAAATTCTCATTTAATTAATCAAAACAATTTATTATATATATTGAATCAATTCGTTGTAATTTTAATTGATGTTCGTCAACCAGAAGAGTTTAGTAAATATCATTTATCTAAAGCTATTAATATTCCTTTAAAAAACATTAAGTTTAGAAAAACAATTAATTTTATACGCTCTTATTTAAAAGATAAAAAAATAGTTGTATATTGTTATGATAATTTGAGATCACTTCTTGCATCACAAATTTTATGTAAAAATCAAATTAAACATTATTGTTTTACTATTTAATAGTGTTATATAATTTGTTTTATTATTGCTTGTAGAGTTAGATATGAAAAAAAAAATAACTGTTATTTTGAAGAAAAATTTGGTTAATCTTGGATCAGTAGGTAATATAGTAAAGGTAAGCTCCGGCTATGCTTTTAACTATTTAATTCCCTATAACTTTGCTTACTTAGCAACTACTGGAAGATTAAAGCATTATAAAATGTTTTTAAATATAAAACAACAAAAATTAAATGAAATTAAGGGAAAATTTCAGATACTTGCTCAAAAATTGAATCAAATTGCAAAAATTAGTGTTAAGAAAAAAGTGGGTAATACTAATCAAATTTTTGGGAGCATAAGTGATAAAGAAATAATATCAAATATTTTATATCTTACAGGAGAGAAATTGGACAAAAAAAATCTTTATATGCCTACTATTAAGAAGATAGGTGTTTATAATTTAGATATTATTCTTATGAATCAAATGAGAGTATCTCTCAAGTTACAAGTGTTTCCAGCCTTTATATAATATTTAATTTTAAGCAATTAATTTAATAGTTCTACTGGGGTGGGAGGATTCGAACCTGCGAATGGCGGAGTCAAAGTCCGCTGCCTTACCGCTTGGCTACACCCCATACAACTATATTAAACAATTAATCAGTATTGGTTGTCAACTAAATTTTAATGTTTTAATTTATATATTTCTTCTAAGAAAGTCGAATAAGAAATAGTGTATTGTTTGTGTTCATCTAGTTTTCTGGTTGTAATGCAGTTATCATTTACTTCTTGATCTCCTAAAATAATACAAAATTTAGCGCCTAGCTTGCTAGCTCTTTTAATTTGTTTTTGGAAACTTGTGTTAGATAAGTCTAATTCGAATTTTATATTTTCTTGTTCCAAATTTTGTATTATTTCCCAAATTTTTTTTTGTGCTTCTAATCCTTGTGTTGCTATATATACATTTATTGGTTCTGGAGAAAGTTTTAATTGTTGTTCAATGATTTTTAATAATCTTTCTAATCCTATTGCCCAACCTACGGCTGGTGTTTTTGGGCCTCCCAATTGTTCTATTAGGTTATCATAGCGTCCGCCTCCGCATATAGTGTTTTGACGATCTTGAGAATTTAGTTTAATTTCGAAAGTTGTTTGATTATAGTAGTCCAATCCTCTTACTAATTTATAATTAATTGTATAAGGAATATTTAAACTATCTAAATGTGTGCAAACTAAGTAAAAATGTTTAGTAGATTTTTTATTTAAGTATTTATTTAAGTTGGGAGCATATTGTAAGATTTCTTGAGTTTTGATATTTTTACTATCTAAAATCCTTAAAGGGTTAGAGTAGAGGCGGTTTTGAGAATCTTCATCTAAATCTTTTTGGTATTGCAATAAATATTCCACTAAGTCTATTTTATACATCTGCCTTTCTTCTAAGCTGCCAATAGAATTAATTTCTAATATATAATCTTTTAAATCGAGTTGATAGAGCAATTTATTAGCTAAGTGTATTACTTCTGCATCTGCCATTGGGCTTAAGCTACCAATGCATTCTATACCTAATTGATGAAATTGCCTTTGCCTTCCGCTTTGTGGTCTCTCATATCTAAACATTGGTCCTAGATACCAAAGCTTTTGCAACTTGTCTTGGTAAAGTTTGTTGTTCACGAATGCTCTAGCTATACTTGCTGTTGCTTCTGGTCTTAGAGTTATATTTCTTTTGTTTTGATCAATAAATGTATACATTTCTTTATTAATAATATCAGTTTCTTTTCCTATAGTACGTTGAAATAAGTTTGTTGATTCTATAATAGGTGTTCTAATTTCTGAATAGTTATGTAAAGATAATATGGCTGAAGCTTTATTGTGTATATGTTGCCAGTAGATAATTTGATGAGGTAATATATCTTTAGTCCCTCTTAGTGGTTGCATAAAATATGGTTTTAATATTAAAATTATTATATGTATTTGTATTAAATATTATGATAAAAAATATAATTTTTTATATGTTTTTATAAATTTATCGGGCGAGGAGGGATTTGAACCCCCGACACCGTGGTTCGTAGCCACGTGCTCTAATCCACTGAGCTACAGGCCCTTATATACTACTAGTATATCAGGTTTCTGATTAAAAACTTATTTTTTGTTGGTTAATTGTTTTTATTTATAAAATGAGTATTAAGTTATTTTAATTTAGATTTATTTATATATTTTTGATGAATTAAGGATTAAGGATAGCAAAATGGCAAAAAAAATTTTATATCAAGATAATGCTCGTAAAGCTCTAGAAAAAGGTATGGACACTTTAGTTGAAGCTGTTGCTATAACACTTGGTCCTAAAGGTAGAAATGTTGTATTAGAAAAAAAGTTTGGTGCTCCTCAAATAATTAATGACGGAGTAACTATCGCTAAAGAAATAGAGCTAAAAGATGTAATAGAAAATACGGGTGTTGCATTGATTAGACAGGCTGCATCGAAAACAAATGATGTTGCTGGTGACGGTACAACTACTGCTACTGTATTGGCTCATGCTATAGTCAAGCAAGGTCTCAAAAATGTTGCTGCTGGTGCTAATCCTATTATCCTTAAAAAAGGAATAGAAAAAGCAGTTAAATTTATTGTTTCTAAAATTGCAGACTACTCTAAACCTATTTTAAATATGCAAGATATTACTCATGTTGGCTCTATATCTTCTGGTAATGATATTGAAGTTGGAAATATGATAGCTAATGCTATTCAGCAAGTAGGTAAAGAAGGTATTATCTCTTTAGAAGAGGGCCAGTCAACAACTATAGAGTTAGAGATTAAAGAAGGAATGAAGTTTGACAAAGGTTTTATATCTCCTTACTTTGTTACAGATACATCTAGAATGGAAGTGGTACAAGATAATCCATATGTATTGATCACAGATAAGAAAATTACACTTATTCAACAAGAATTATTACCTATTTTAGAGAAAATTGCTAAAACAGGTCGTCCTTTACTTATTATAGCTGAGGATATTGAAAAAGAAGCGTTGGCTACAATTATTGTAAATAAGTTAAGAGGTATTGTTAATGTAGTTGCTGTCAGATCACCTGGTTTTGGAGATAGAAGAAAATTATTATTGGAAGATATAGCTATTTTAACTTCAGGAGAAGTGATTACACAAGATATAGGCTTAACTTTAGATAATGTAGCTTTGACTCAATTAGGATCTGCTAGACGGGTTCAAATTACAAAAGATACAACGACAATTGTTGCAGATGTGGATGAAAGTTTTATTAAAGAACGTTGTGATCAAATTAGAAGGCAATTAGAAGCTAGTACCAATAATTATGAAAAAGAGAAATTGCATGAGAGGCTTGCGAAACTATCTGGAGGTGTTGCTGTTATTAAAGTAGGTGCTGCAACTGAAACTGAAATGAGAGATAAAAAACTGCGTTTGGAAGATGCTATTAATGCAACTAAAGCAGCTATTGAAGAGGGTATAGTACCTGGAGGAGGTTCTACTTTTGTACATTTGTCTCAAGATTTGCGTGATTGGGCTATAAACAATTTAGTTGAAGAAGAATTAGTAGGTGCCCTAATTATAGTTGATGCTTTATTATATCCAATTAAAAGAATTGTAGAAAACGCTGGTAATAATGGCGCTACAATTATAGAAAAGATTAAAAGTAGCAGTTTCTCCATGGGTTATAATGCTGATATTGGTCAAATTGTTGACATGTACAAGGAGGGTATTGTTGATCCAGCCAAAGTTACACGTTCTGCTTTACAAAATGCAGCTTCAATAGCTTCAATGATTCTAACAACAGAATGTCTAATAGCAGATCAGGCAGACAGTTAAAAAATAAATTTATTTCGTTTTTTGCTATCCATTCTATATTTTATGTATATAAGATGGTGATTTTAGATATTTGATAAGAAAGTAAATACCATTTTCACGACTCAATATATGTATTATATACAAATTAAATATAGCAATTTCTGTTATATTTTTATCACAAAAATATAACTTACTTTTAATATTGTAGTAGTTATATGTTTTATAGTATATATATTTGAATCTATGTAAGTATTGTTTGATACTTTTTAATTGATTATCATCATATATTGCCTTTAATATCGTGTTTATTTTTTTTTGTATCCTGAAATTATTAACAGATCTATAAATATAATAGATGGTTTTTATGGTTTCTTTAAAGTTATATAATGTATAAAATTTTGGATGTCTAAGTAAATTACCACATCGTATCAAGAATAAACTATTTAGACTGGTAGCTATTTCTGATGAATTTATTTTATATGTATAGTTTTCGTCTAAATTATATAAGTTTATCGCTTCAATACTGATTAGTAGAAAATCAATTTTTTTTTATATAATTTATTATTCATAATTATGTGCTGTAATCAAATATTGTAAATAATGCAATTTTATTATGCTATTCAGAATATGGAGATGTTTAGTATAATCTATAGATTATTACTAATCATCTAATAGAATTTAAATTAATTTGTGCCAATGAAATTAAATTCTGGAAATTTATCTTGAGCCTGCCTCAAAGATATGTTTTTGCCTTTTTCTTGCCAAAAATTTATGATTTCAGTGGTTTTATTTAGTAAATCTATTCTTTCATTATCATTTATCCATGGTTTTGACTCTAATTCTGTTTTTAGTTCTTCCCATGCATCATTACGAGGCCAAAAAAAATAAGATGTTAGTGGGCTTGTATTATGACCTATAATGTAATCAATGGCTATAGCAATATTATTTTCAAGCCATAAAATTTTAAATGTAAATTTGGACAATCTAACCTCCTGAGATTTAATTTATTAATTTTGTTTTTCAAGTTGTTTTATAATTTGTTGAACTTTTTTAGTAGTTTGAGCACCTTCATTTATTCTTTTTTTGGCTTTTTTTAAGTTTATTTGTGATTTATTGGTGATTGGATTGTGAAATCCTATTTCTTCAATAGCTCTTCCATCTCTTGGTTTTCTACTATCTATAACTATAACTCTGTAGCTAGGTTGTTTTTTCCTTCCAAATCTTTTTAATCTAATTTTTAACATGATAATTGCAAGATATAAATAAGTATATTGTCTATATTTAATATTAAATAATTTTTTATTTGATTAATCAACTATTGTGATGTAAAATTGCTTAATTGTTAAGTTATAGATTCGAGTTGTATATTATTAAATATAACTGTTAAGCATTGTAAAAAAATAATTCCGAGCATAGGCGACATATCCATTCCAAATATCATAGGTATTGTTCCTCTAAATAATTTAAGATATGGATCTGTAAGCCTATTTAGAGAGCAAAAAGGCTCGTTATACCAATTTACTGTTGGAAACCAAGCTAAAGATAGTTTCAATAAAATAGATATAAGATATATTTCAGAAAAATTAGCTATAGACGTGAAAATTAAATTAAAAGAATTGATTATAAGATTCATTATTTTATAATATTGAGATTTGACTATAGATTAATTAAAATAAGTTTATTTTAATTGATTTTTGTAGTATATATGTTTAGTTGTGGATGTTTTTTAGCTAGATATTTTAAAATATTGTTATTGCATGTAAGACAGATGATTTTTACGTGATTTAAATTAATTTGATTATTTTTTTGTAAGTAATTTATGATTTCAATTATCCCATAATTTTTCAAAAATTTATCAAATATAATTATTTTATATTCTTGTAGTTTTTCATTACAGTAAAAAGTATTATGTATATTATTAAAGTCTATGTGCTTTAAATCAGATTCGGGAAGTATTCTTTGTATATCTGCAAGCATATTATGACATTCTATTAAATTAGCTATAATCAAATATTTGTTTAACTCATTTAATAAACGTCTTTCTTTTAAAACATCGACTTTTTTTATGTATATATTATCTATTTTTAAACATTTTCTTAAAATTTCATAAAAAATAAGCATTCCTAATGTCTTTTCGTTATCTGTGTCTTGAAGTTTTTTATGCGATTTTTGATAAATAATTTCATATGCTAGTTTTTGTATAGTTGGATGGATAAGCGTATGTATATTTAGTCTCATTTTAATTCAAATAAACTGAATACTCTTGAATAGTTTTTTGTACAATTTTATAATATAGTATATCTGATTTTGAAGAGAAAAATAGAGGTGATTGAATTATATGAAAATTTATCATCAACGTAATAGATGGATTTGGGGTTTTTCTATAGGTTCTGAAACTTGGAATGGAAGATTAGCTATGATAGCGTTTATTATGGTTTTTTTTATAGAATTTTTTTTTCTTTACCTATCATAGAATTGCTTGGAATTTAATATATTAGATACAATTGTTTTGTTGTAATTAATACAAAAAAACTATTCTTAACTACAAAGTTAAGAATAGTTTTTCAAGTTAATTCTATATAGATTTAATCTAATGGCCTCATAGATAGAACAGCTTCGTTTTCTCTATTAATACCTTTCTCAAATCCTGCTGCTGCAGCTCTTGCACGTCCTGCATGCCATAAATGCCCAATAAATAGAAAGAATCCTAAAAAGAAATGAGATGTTGTTAACCAACTTCTAGGTGAGACGTAGTTCACAGAATTGATTTCTGTTGCAACACCGCCAACAGAATTGAGTGACCCTAATGGTGCATGTGTCATATATTCTGCAGCACGTCTTTCTTGCCATGGTTGTATATCGTTTTTAATTTTGTTTAGATCTAATCCATTAGGTCCTCTTAATGGCTCTACCCAAGGAGCTCGTAGATCCCAGAAACGCATTGTTTCTCCTCCAAAGATTATTTCTCCGCTTGGCGATCTCATTAAGTATTTTCCTAATCCTGTAGGACCTTGTGCAGATGCTACATTTGCTCCCAATCTTTGGTCTCTTACAAGAAAAGTGAAGGCTTGTGCTTGAGATGCTTCTGGCCCCGTAGGTCCGTAAAATTCGCTTGGATATGCAGTATTATTATACCATACATAATTAGATGCAGTTAATCCCATTATAGATAAAGCCCCTAAGCTATAAGATAGGTAAGCTTCACCAGACCAAACAAATGCTCTTCTTGCCCAAGCAAATGGCTTTGTAAGAATGTGCCATATTCCTCCTGCAATGCAAATTACTCCAATCCAGACATGTCCACCAATTAAATCTTCCATATTGTTTACGCTAACTATCCAACCGTCGCCTCCAAATGGAGATTTTAGCACATATCCAAATATAATAGCAGGGTTTAAAGTTGGATTGCTTATTAATCTTACATCTCCACCTCCGGGAGCCCATGTATCATATACTCCACCCAAAAATAAAGCTTTAATTACAAGTAAAAAGGATCCTATTCCTAATAGTACAAGGTGTATACCAAGTATTGTTGTCATTTTATTTTTATCTCTCCAATCATAGCCAAAGAAAGGAAAAGATTCTTCCAGAGTATCTGGGCCAATCAAAGCATGATATAATCCTCCAAAGCCTAGTACGGCAGAAGATATTAAATGTACAATGCCTACTACAAAATATGGGTATATATTAGTTATTTCTCCACCAGGACCAACTCCCCATCCTAAAGTTGCTAAATGAGGTATAAGTATGAAACCTTGTTCGTATAAAGGCTTTTCTGGTATAAAATGAGCAACTTCAAATAATGTCATTGCTCCTGTCCAAAAAACCATTATACCTGCATGAGCAACATGAGCGCCTAATAGCTTTCCTGATACATTGATTAATCTTGCATTGCCAGACCACCATGCAAATCCTGTAGATTCAATATCTCTGCCGCTTACGATGTTTTGATTAAAGGGCGTTTCCACGTGGTAAAACCTCCTCAGGGAATATAAAGTTTTCGTGTGGTTGGTCTTGTGCTGCCATCCATGCGCGAATACCTTCATTTAGTAAAATATTTTTAGTATAAAATGTTTCAAATTCTGGATCTTCAGCTGCTCTTAATTCTTGTGATACAAAATCGTATGCTCTTAAATTTAGCGCTAAGCCTACGATTCCAAATGCACTAGTCCACATTCCTGTAACTGGTACAAATAGCATAAAGAAATGTAACCATCTTTTATTAGAGAAAGCTACACCAAAAATTTGTGACCAAAAACGATTAGCTGTTACCATTGAATAAGTTTCTTCAGATTGTGTGGGTGTAAATGCTCTAAATGTATCTGCTGCATCTCCGTCTTCAAATAAGGTATTTTGAACAGTAGCACCATGAATTGCGCATAATAAAGCTCCTCCAAGTATTCCAGCTACACCCATCATATGAAATGGATTTAATGTCCAGTTATGAAACCCTTGTAAGAATAACAGAAATCTAAAAATTGCAGCTACACCAAAGCTAGGTGCAAAGAACCAACTTGCTTGCCCAAGTGGATACATTAAAAATACTGATACAAATACGGCGATTGGACCTGAAAATGCAATGGCATTGTATGGTCTAATTCCAACTAATCTGGCAATTTCAAACTGTCTTAAACAAAAGCCAATTAATCCAAATGATCCATGTAAAGCGATAAATGTCCAAAGACCTCCAATCTGGCACCATCTAGTAAAATCGCCTTGTGCTTCAGGGCCCCATAGAAGCAATAATGAATGTCCCATACTATTAGCTGGTGTTGATACAGCTGAAGTTAAGAAGTTGCAGCCTTCTAAATATGAGCTAGCTAATCCATGTGTATACCAAGATGTTACAAATGTTGTTCCTGTTAACCATCCTCCTAAAGCTAAATAAGAGCATGGAAAAAGAAGTAAACCAGACCAGCCTACAAATACAAAGCGGTCTCTTTTTACCCAGTCATCGATTAAGTCAAATCTACCACGAGTTTTTTCTTGTCCAATTGCTACGGTCATAAAGTAAGTCTCCAGAGTAAACTAATTAAGTAAATAAGTTGTAAGCTTATTTATACATCACAATCTAATTTGTAATGTTTAGTAATGCTTATATGATTTTGTAAAGTTGCTTTACTTTTCTTTACGCTTATATTAATATTATAAGCTTATTAAGTAGCAAAGTTAGTGGCTAATTTAAAAGGATTTAATTAGTTCTCTAAGTTCACAATTTATTTTAAATTAAAATTTTCATATAATACAAATATAGTATAGCAAATATTGCATTGTCTTGTTCTATTTTTATTTGTTTTTAATATTGTAATTATTTAATTAATTTAGATCTGTTTTTATCGTCATTAAAAAAGCTATCTACGATTATTATTAATCGTCATAAGAAGTATCTCCAGTTTTCTATAAATGATCTAAAATATATTGATGGTTATTTTTATTCATTTTGTGGTAATTTATTAAATTTTAAGGCTCTATAAAATAAAAAGTAGACTTCTATAAATATTCATACGAGCTTGCCATTAATTAGAGTTTTTAATTCAAATAATTATTATACATTGATAAATTGGCAAATTTTGAGTTCTTCAGCTTATAATAAGGTTGCGGTTGCTGTATTCAAGTTTCTGCTTTCATATTCAAGCATTTTTATATTTTACAGTTTTTAGTGTAGATAAAATTTTAAGTCGTTTGTATGTTTCTTTTGGTAAGATATTCTCTTATAGTTATAGATCAAGAAAAAAGAGTTTCAGAAAAATCCTTCAATATATTAATAATCATCAAGAAAGTTGGATAGATTTCAATTTTTGACTTGTATATTCAAATATTGGTTCTTGCTTCCACTTAATACATTTAATTAAAGTTCATAGTACAACAGTTATGTTCCTAAATTAGAAATAATTTTTTGTTCATAAAAACTTGTTTATTTAACAAAGCTAAAGTTCTTCAAAAAAACGTTAAAATGATTAATAGCTTATTTATTTTAACTGCATTTTTATATATAAACGAATCTTGATTTTTAAATCTAGAGATAGAAAGTTATTAATGTTTAAGAGAAAAATAAAACGAGTATATTAATAATTTACAATTTTTAAGTAGTATCAGTAATTATATTGATTATTTTATTATGCATTACAAAACTTTTTGTATACTAAATAGTAGAATAAATAGATATAAAAATGGTTTATATGAAATTTACAAGTTAATAACAATAATGTGATATATTGAACAATAATTGAATTTTATTTTTAGGTTTCAATTAATAGATAATAACTTGAGTCATTTTTCTACTACAAAATCCTAGAATAGCTTATTATGAAATATGTCAAAAT